ATTCAATTGAGAAGTACGAGTATACTCCATAGAATGATTTGGATAAAATAGATTTAGCATCCATGGCTGAGTGGTCAAAGCACCCAACCCATAATTGGAGAATTCGCAGGTTCAATTCCTGCTGGATGCACAAGAGAAAGAAGATATATCTCTACATAAAAAGATATCCGAATAAAGTTTGTAGAAAAATAAATTCAATGTTTTTTTATGTAAAAAACTATACAATGTTTATAGAAATTGTTATGATTACCTGGGGAAATATATATACGTGTATATTGAGAAACAAAATTTAGTTTAGTAGGGAGTGAATGTAATTATGGATAGAGTGAAGAACCCAGTACTTACAGAGAAAACTATTCGTTTACTGGAAAAGAAACAATATAGTTTTGACGTTGATTTGAATTCCAATAAGACTGAAATAAAACATTGGATTGAACATTTTTTTGATGTAAAAGTAATAGCTATGAATAGTCATCGACCTCCAAAAAAGAAGAGATATGTAAATTCTGTAATAGAGCATCCGATTCGTTATAAACGAATGATTGTCACACTTCAACCCAGGAATTCTATTCCATTATTCTCGAAAAAATAAAAAATTATTTTTTAATTTACTATATTAATATGGCCATCCGTTTATATAGAGCCTATACTCCAGGCACACGCAATCGATCCGTGTTGGATCTTGAGGGAATAGTTCGATCTAACCCGCAAAAGGGATTAACCTCTGGCTTTTTATGTAAAAAAGGTCGTAATAACAGAGGAATTATTACTAGCCGACATAGAGGAGGCGGTCATAAACGTCTATATCGTCAAATTGATTTTCGACGAAATAAAAGAAGTATATCCGGAAGAATTGTTACCATAGAATATGACCCTAATCGTAATGCATACATATGTCTCGTATACTATGGGGATGGCGAAAAAAGGTATATTTTACATCCCAAAGGAATCAAAATTGGAGATACTGTTGTTTCCGGCCCAAAAGCTCCTATCTCAATAGGAAATGCCCTACCTTTGAGTGCGATTTGAATTATTAATTTACGTAATCGGAAATAACCGGTTAGGTTTGAAGCGAAACCTATAAATCTATCACTAATCCGATCGTTCTACGTTCGGTGACCTTGGAAGGAAACTGAGGAGGAACAGTAGCGGGTGATTAAGCTCAATATTTTTCTTCCACTAAATTACTGACTTCTAGAGATAAGATAATATGGAGAAGACTATATCGTCTCAAGCATAGACAAAAAGAGGGGCCCTTTTTTCTAATATTTTATTTCACGGTAAACAAGTTACTCACATTCGATTTGATGGTCAAAGGCAAAATTGAAGCTGGATAGTGAGAATGTATCTTTGGAGATGGAAATAATGTTGAATATGCCTCCCAAGTTATCCAGAACATAAAGATATGTTAGCGTAATTTATTAAAGTCATTCATTCTGATGCTACATGAGGAACACAAGCCAGATGATGGAAAAACAAACTTAGGATGTGGAAAATAAATTTATTTCTAAAACTTCATTTTATATTTATTTTTCAGAATTAGGTTTATTTTTTATTTTTTTTTTTAATAATATAGAATTTTATGCATCTGGAAAGCTGTATGCCTTGAGAGAGGCTTGTACAGTTCGGGAAGAGATCCTCATTTCTGACAAATAAAAATCTACTTCAACCAATATGCCTTTGGGCACAGCTGTGCATAACGTGGAAATAGCACCTGGAAAGGGTGGGCAATTGGCTAGAGCAGCGGGTGCTGTAGCGAAGCTTATTGCAAAAGAGGGTCGGTTGGCTACATCAAGATTACCATCCGGAGAAGTTCGTTTAGTATCTCAGAATTGCTTAGCAACGATTGGACAAGTAGGCAATGTTGATGCTAATAATCGGACCTTGGGTAAAGCTGGATCTAAACGTTGGTTAGGTAGACGTCCCGAAGTAAGGGGAATAGTTATGAATCCTGTAGATCATCCTCATGGGGGTGGTGAAGGCAGAGCTCCGATTGGTAGGGAAAAACCGTTAACCCCTTGGGGTCGCACTGCACTTGGGAAAAGAAGTCGAAAAAATAATAAATATAGTGATCCTTCGATTCTTCACCGCCGTAGAAATAGCTAAAGAGATTGGACAGAAGGGGGAAAAAACAGAGGGTAGTTGACAATGACACGTTCACTAAGAAAAGGTCCTTTTATAGCTGATCACTTAATAAAAAAGATTGAGAATCTTAACATGGGAAAGGAAGGGAAAGTAATAATAACCTGGTCCCGTGCATCCACCATTGCACCTACTATGATTGGTCACACGATTGCTGTTCATAACGGACAAGAACATTTACCCATTTATGTAACAGATCGTATGGTGGGTCACAAACTGGGAGAATTTGCACCTACTCGAATCTTCCGGGGACATGCAAAAAGTGATAAAAAATCCCGTCGTTGATTAGGAGGTAATATTTGATGAGAACCAATAGCTCAGATCCGGAGGTCCGAGCTTTAGCTAAGCATATACATATGTCTGCTCATAAAGCACGCAGAGTAGTTAATCAGATTCGTGGTCGTTCATATGAACAAGCACTTATGATATTAGAATTCATGCCTTATCGAGCATGTTATCCCATATTACAATTAGTTTCCTCTGCGGCAGCAAATGCTAGTCAGATTCTGGGCTTAAGCAAAGCTAATTTATTCGTTGGTGAAGCTAGAGTAGATGAAGGTGCTTCTTTGAAAAGATTCCAACCTAGGGCTCAAGGACGGGCTTATCCAATACATAAACCTACTTGTCATATAACTATTGTAGTAAAAAGCAAATCCGTATAAAAGAAAATTGGAAAAATCAAATTATGCTAATATCATTGGGGGAGGGAGGGGATGCATGGGACAAAAGATTAACCCACTTAGTTTCCGACTCGGTATAACCAAGAATCATCATTCTCATTGGTTTGCACAGCCAAAGATTTATTCCGAGTATCTTCAGGAGGATGAAAAGGTACGTAATTGTATCGATAATTATGTACACAGATATATAAGGAACTCCTCCAATTATAGAGTGGGAATTGCACGTGTCGAAATTCAGAGAAAAACAGACTTACTTCTGGTCGAGATACATACAGAATTCCCGGCCTTATTGATCGAAAGCAGCCATGGCCAAGGGATTGAACAATTAAAGAGAGATGTGCAACGTAATTTATTGAATAGAATTCGAAGAGTTCACATAACTTTGACAGAAATAGCGGGAACATACGGAGAACCAAATATACTTGCGAAATATATTGCCTTACAACTGAGGAGTCGAGTCGCTTTTAGAAGAATTACGAGAAAGGCTATTGAACTGGAGAAGAAAAAAAATATAAAAGGTATTAAAATCCAAATTGCGGGACGTCTTAATGGAGCTGAAATTGCTCGTGTTGAATGGGCCAGAGAAGGTAGAGTCCCTTTACAAACTCTCCGGGCTCAAATTGATTATTGTTACTATCCAGCTAAAACTATTTATGGAGTATTAGGAATAAAAGTTTGGATATTTCGAGATGAACAATAATTTCTTTTTTATCCATTCAATTCATATTTTCAATTTGTATTACAATGTTAGATAAAGAAAGACTAAATTAATTAATTCCCATTCATTCTATTTCTAATCCATATACATAAGATATATAATGAAAATCTTTTCGTAAAATAATATCTTGGAAAAGAAGTTGCTATGCTTAGTGTGCGACTCGTTCAAACTGAGGTTCTTAGGAAGAGACTAGGAAACCAACGAATCTTCAGTTTATACTAGAAACTAGCTCATTGCTTCATATTATCATAATCCAATAAATTAACTACGAGGTAGTATTACTTTCTCCACAAAAGAATTGATATTTGTGAAGCGAGAAACTATCCAAGAATATTAATAACAAAAATGAAATGATTAAATATTCTTTTCGAATCGTATGGTTGAAAAAGAATAAGACCTTTCGAGGAGCAGTGTGATAAAGCATAGAATCAATATTAATTATCGAATTATTCAATGATTCTGGATTCTAAAAAAAGCCTTAAGTCAATGAATACTAAGAAAATTGAATTGTGAGAGGGAAATAAAAGGCTTCACTGCAGAGAGGGAACCTGAACGTGTATCTGGAAGCTATGGGAACGATGGAACTTCTGAACAAAAAAGATTGATATAAATCTTATTGTTCATTGGGTAGGATGGCGAAATAAACCGATAATTAATATATTTACAATTATAAAAGCTATAATATAATTTTCATCAAGCAAATCTTACAAGAGTTAATATTCGCCTGTAAAAATTCTCTTGCAAAATCTAATGAAGTATGAAAGGAACTGTGCAATTTGATTGAATGAGATTGAAAAATTAAAAACACAAATTTTTGAAGACTTTCGGGTTTTCATAATTTCGATTTAGTTAATTCATATATCTATTGAAAATGAACAATGTTTCTCCTTTCGTTGGTAAAATGAGATTTTACAAGATTTTATTTGTAAGGAGCCGGATGAAAGAAAACTCTCATGTCCGGTTTTGAAGTAGAGATAAAATACAATCGACTATAACCCTAAAAGAACGAGATTTCGTAAACAACATAGAGGGAGAATGAAAGGAATATCTGCTCGAGGCAATCTTATTTGCTTTGGAAGATTTGCCCTTCAGGCACTTGGGCCTGCTTGGATCACATCCAGACAGGTGGAAGCAGGACGACGAGCAATTACCCGTTATGCTCGTCGCGGTGGAAAAATATGGATACGTATATTTCCTGACAAACCTATCACTGTGAGACCTGCAGAAACACGTATGGGTTCGGGAAAAGGATCTCCGGAATTTTGGGTATCTGTCGTTAAACCGGGTAGAATACTTTATGAAATGGGTGGAGTACCAGAAGCTATTGCTACAGCGGCTTTGAAAATGGCTGCATACAAGATGCCTGTACGTACTCAATTTATTACTGTTACACCCATGGAAATACAAAACTAGGAAATGCCTATTCCATAAGAAACATACAATCAGAAAGATTCTAAGACAAGTCTAACGAGAAGATATCCCCTAATATAGAAATTAGCCATATTCCATCTTCCTCGCACTCCCGGAGAAGGAAAAATACACTTTGGGGGATATGATCTTTCGACGAAAAAACGATTCAACCTCAAACTTATTTGAATGTAGCGGATAACAGCGGAGCTAGAAAACTAATGTGTATCTGAATCCTAGGAGCTAGTAATCGTAAATATGCGAATATTGGTGATGCAACTATAGCTGTGGTTGGAGAAGCAGTACCGAATATGCCTCCCAAAAAATCGGGAATAGTTAGAGCTGCAGTTGTACGTACCCGTAAAGAACTCAAACGTGACAATGGAATGATTTTACGATTTGATGACAACGCAGCAGTTGTCATCAATAAGGAGGGAAATCCAAAAGGAACTCGAGTTTTTGGCCCGATTGCCCGAGAATTAAGAGAATTTGATTCTACTCAAATAGTTTCATTAGCTCCCGAAGTATCACGAATAACAAAAGATCATATAGTTCTACAATAAACAATATTTGAATGGTTTCGATAATCGAAAACTGGAATAATATAATGTATATAAATAATAATAAAAATAATAATATCTGATTGAGTTATTGCCAGCCGCCAATTTCTCTTTCGAACCATGAACCGAAGTTACTCTCGAAAAATGTAATTTTCTAAGATATTCCAACTACTTGATTCTCCTAGTTATTCCATTGTGTCTCCTATCACTTGATGGAGAAGGGAAAATATATGTATTTTTTTTAATCAATTTAGAGATTGTGCTTCGGGCATATTCCTTCAAAAAGACTTATTAAATTAAAATGTTTATTTATATCAATAATAACCAGTTTTCACGGGTAACGACACCATTGCTAATATGATTACCTCTATAGGGAATGCTAACCTAAGGAAGGCAGAAACAGTTCGAGTACCAGCTACTAATATCACTAGAAATATTGGAAGAATTCCTTTACAAGAAGGTTCTGTGGAAACCCTTGGTGAACATCGGGAAGGTACAAACAACTGTTTTTTAGTTCTAACCCTGGGATATCAGGGGGGGAAGAAAAAACCATACATAACTGCTTTGAGACGTATTAGCAGATCCGGTTTAAGAATATATTCTAACTATAGGGAGATTCCTGAAGTCTCAGGTGGAACGGGAATGGCAATTCTTTCTACTTCCCGCGGAATTATGACAGATCGAGAGGCTCGGCAGAGGCAAATTGGGGGAGAGATACTACGTTACGTATGGTAACTCATCCACATCTTTAATTCATTATTCCATATGGGAAATCTCTTTTATCAAATAAAAACTAACTAATACTCTATAAATTTATATTAGTTAATTCGAAAAAGATTTTCCTTTTAATGAAGAAACAGAGTTTGGTTGACATAGAGGTTGTAGCTACTGAATTACTTCCCGATGCCATGTTCCGAGTCTGTTCATATAATGGATGTAAAGTTTCAACTCATGTTCCAAAAAAGATTAGACGTAATTATATATGAATATTACCAAGAATAGAGTGAAAGTAGGTAGGTAGAATCAAGTTTTTATTTATGATTCAAATAAAGGACGTATAATCTAATCTATAGACATCATTGAATGATCAGGTCCTCTTGAATTTTTTTTTGTAATATTGGATGTCGAGAATAACAAACGAAAGGAAATAAATTGTCATAACGAACAAAATCTGCATTCTCTATATCAGTGATTATATCGAAATAAGGACTACAAACACGAAAATTCGTGCTTCTGTTCGTAAAATTTGTGAAAATCGTCGACTAATTCATAGACGAGGACGAATCATGGTGGTTTGTTCCGATCCGAAGCACAAGCAAAGGCAAGGGTAATCATCTTTATTTATCTTTCCGCACAAAATTTTTCTTTTTCTCTTAATCTTTTAAATAATATACAATTACTCTGTATAAATCATTTCCAATCCTATATAATAACTATTATTCTCATACATGGAAATGGGAACAACGCCAAGACTTATTAGAAAGATTAGTAGTCTACGTGGAGGTAAACGCGGGAGAATACCCAAAGGTGTTATTCACATTCGAGCAAGTTTTAATAATACCATTGTTACTGTTACGGATGTGAGAGGACAAGTTGTTTCTTGGTCTTCCGCCGGTGCCTGCGGATTCAAGGGTGCAAAAAAAAGTACACCATTTGCCGCTCAGACTGCAGCGGAAAATGCTATTCGTACGTTGATTGATCGGGGTATGGGACAAGCAGAAGTCGTGGTAACTGGTCCGGGTCCGGGAAGAGATACAGCATTACGAGCTATTTGTGGAAGTGGTTCGGCACTGAGTCTCGTACGTGACATAACCCCTATGCCCCATAACGGATGTAGACCTCCTAAAAAGAGATGTATATAATATTAAAGGAACAGCGATTGTGAACAGTACGAATAAAGTACCGCTATCTGCTAAATCTGCATATTGGAAGTGCATCGAATCTAAAGTTGAAAATGAGCGTCTTCATCATAGTCGTTTCATTATATCCCCACTTGGAATTGGTCAAGCTAATACTCTAGGAATCGCCATGCGCAGAGCATCACTCGGGGAATTGGAAGGAACATGTATCACTTCTGCAAAATTTGATAAAATAACCCATGAATATTCTACAGTAGTAGGTATTCAAGAATCAGTACATGATACTTTAATTAATTTAAAAGAGATTGTGCTTAGAAGCAATTCTTCTGAAATTCAAAAAGCATATATATCTATCATTGGACCCGGAGAGGTAACTGCTCAAGACATTATATTACCACCTTCTATTGAAATAATTGATCCTGCATAACATATAGCCACTCTTACTAAAAAGATTCATTTGAATATTGAATTGAGAATTGAAAGAGATCGTGGATATCGTAGACAAAATATAGTAAAATCTCAAGATGGAAATTTTCCTCTAAATGCTGTATTTATGCCTATTCGAAATGTGAATTATAGTATTCATTGTTTCGAAAGCCACGACAAGAAGATAATGAAAGAGATGCTTTTGCTTGAGATATGGACCAATGGAAGTATCACTCCCAGAGAAGCAATTTATGAAGCTTCTCGAAGTTTGATCAACTTATTTATTCCTTTTTTACATGCGGAAAACGGGGAAAAGATTTATGGAATGGGGGATATAAACGAATCTAATGCGTTGTCTTGTTCCGTTCTTCCTCCTATGTCGATTCAGGTAGATCAGATGGCAAAAGAAGTTACTTTCAGACATATCTTTATTGACCAATTGGAATTACCCCCGAGAGCTTATAACTGTCTTAAAAGAATTAATGTACATACGATATCAGACCTTCTAGATTATAGTCAAGATGATCTAATGAAAATTAAAAATTTTGGAATCAAATCTGTTGAACAAGTATTGGAAGCTTTGTGGAAACGTTTTGGAATAAGTTTACCTGGGGAAACTTGAAGTTCAATAAATAACCTCATTTATGTTTCTCTTTTGAAGAAAAATAAACTACAGTTGGATTCAAATCATAGTGAGAAAGATCAAATGGAATAACCGAAATCACTCCATTTGAATTTATTAAAATAACTTATATTTCTTATAATTGGAATTTATTGAATTTTTGATATATCTAGGGATTATTTGCTTTGAAGCAAGTCCTCCCTGGATATGGGAAAAAAAATCTTCTACAAGGGAAAATCGAACAATCAAATCAAGTAATTAATCTTGAATCAAATTATTGATCTTGGAAAAGACCTGAGGTTAGAGATTTATCAATGGGTAAAGCTGCTCCAATACCCAACCAAAGAGCTACTGCAGTACCAATTGGAAAAACTGTTGTAGCTACCGGACGACGAAATGGATTCTGAAATTTATTAATATTTTCTGGAAAGGGTACTGTCGATAATCCTGCGGGTACTGCGGCCATTAAAAGAACGCCCAATAATTTATTAGGCACTGTACGAAGTATCTGAAATACCGGAAAGAAATACCATTCAGGCAATATTTCCAAGGGAGTTGCAAATGGATTTGCGGGTTCACCGATCATTGAGGGTTCTGGGACTGCTGAACCTACAGTACATGCAATAGTACCTAAGATCACTACCGGAAAAATATATAAAAGATCGTTAGGCCAGGCGGGTTCTCCATAATAATTATGTCCCATACCTTTAGCCAATTTAGCTCTCAATACAGGATCATTTAAGTCAGGTTTTTTTGTTATCGGGATAGACAAATTTTGATCTATTCTTCTTCCCATAGAATCGGACATGAGAGATTTTTCTCATCCGGCTCAAGCAATAACTATAATTTTTTTTCTTTTAGGATACATAAAAATATTATATGATCTCTAACGCTTTGTTTTAGGGATTCTTTCCAAACCCCATTTTATTTGAATTAAATGCTCATTGTCCAAGTAGGCCATAATTTTGGGGTTGGGCATTATGATCATCAATATGCTTTTCGGACAATCTTATTCCTTATGAGTCATTTTCTTTTCCACGGAGGAACAAGGTTTTGGAACGTAATAGTATTAACTTGTTAACACTCCGGCTTATCTATCCGTTTTTTCTTTGGATCTCCCTTTCACTCCGATGGTATTATTTCGATTGAGATGCAAGGGAAGTGAATGCATTTCTTCACCATATTCCTTTTCTCCCAAGAAAAAATATCTCACTTTAACTTACTGGATTTTGCGAAGCCTTTTTGAGATTATAACTCGATCATGGAAATAACTCTCTTTTCAAAACCAACGAGATTTTTGTACCCGAGTTTTAACCCTCCTACAAGTAGGAGCGAGATCGGGATAGAGACACATTTTATCATTGGATGTTGATGTGACAGATTCAATGGAAAATCTGCATAGCCGAAGTTGAATAATTCAAGTCACACACTCCCGTAATCCATCTTCTCTCTGAAAAGAATCTATTTTCGACTATTCATTGGTCTGAACCCAGTAATACTTCGGAATAGAAAACAAAATCCATGAGATATTCTGTTTCTAAAAATATCTATGGCAATGGAATAATTTAATGAAGTTAAGTTATTGAGATAATATGAATATTAATCCCTATTGTGTTTCTTCCCGCTCGTAAAGGACCTGAGATACCTTGCTTACGAATCATTGGAAAGTGCATTAGCATAGATACAGCAGTAAGAAGAGGTAATACAAAAGTGTGTAAACTATAAAAACGAGTCAATGTGGATTGACCTACACTGACACTCCCGCGTAATAACTCTACCAAGGGAGACCCTATTGCAGGAATAGCTTCAGGTACACCAGTTACAATCTTGACAGCCCAATAACCAATTTGATCCCAGGGCAGAGAATAACCAGTTACACCAAAAGATACGGTTAATACGGCTAAAATTACACCTGTAACCCAAGTTAATTCACGAGGTTTCTTGAATCCCCCCGTAAGATAAACGCAAAATACGTGCAAAATCATCATTGGAACCATCATACTTGCCGACCATCGATGGACTGATCGAATTGACCAACCAAAGTTGACTTCAGTCATTATATATTGAACAGAGCTAAAAGCTTCTGTAACGGTCGGGCGATAGTGGAAAGTCATAGCAAAACCAGTGGCTACTTGTACTAAGAAGCAAGTTAGGGTAATTCCCCCTAGACAATAAAATGTATTGACATGGGGAGGAACATATTTACTAGTAATATCATCCGCAATCGCCTGAATCTCAAGACGCTCCTCAAACCAATCATATACTTTATTGAGATGGGTGAACTTTTTTTTCATACGCTCCCCCCTCCGAAAACCGTACATGGGGATTTCCCTTCATACGGCTTAAGCAAAAAAATGATACGAAATCTTTTCATTGATTATTTCAATAAAAACTTCCCGAAAAAAAGGTAGAACCTAATCTTTTTCATAACATTTTTATTGCCTTGATCCCAAGTCGGCTCTTTCTTCCCTCCAAAACGAATGAATATTGTTGGCCTTTTGAACAATCTTTTCTCCTATCATCAATATATGTATTGAAAAAACAGTGATATAAAACAAATTCTGGAGATTATCTCGTTGAAACCTTGATGGATATTCAAAAACCTTAGATTCCTACTATACTCCGATAGACTCTTTTTTGTAGAGGAGGTACGATGGGTAAGAAGCTTCTCTATCGTCACCAACTTGATAAAATATGCTTATAAAATGGGAATGTTCTCTCATTTCCCAAGTATGCCGTTGTGAAAAATATATCGTAGAATTTATAGTCAACAAATTTTTCAAGTTATTGAAAGTTTGGTAACGAAGCTTGAATAGCGGATATACATAAATTAATCATGGTTTAAATCTTCCTATTGAACTAATGCCTTCGTGAGCCCCGCGCTTCAGATGCTAACCATTCAATTGGTATCCAGCAAGGTAGGATCATTCTGTGAGAAAGATGACAAATTATACTTTGTACTATCAATGATTAATTCGGACGAGTCGCACACCCGTATTCCAAAGATCTCCTAATTGGAGAATCACACGATTAAACTACCATGGAGAGTTAACCTACGGGCCCTAAGCAAGTCATTAAATCTAATGAAACAGAAGATTTATAAATTTTTCTATTTCACTAGATTAAAATATTTGTTTGGGGAGAAAGACTCTTTAGTTTTTGTTCATTACCAACTCACCGGAATCCCATCCAATGAAACGGGGGAATTATAAAGTTCCAAGATAATAACTGGAGAGACTGCAAATAGGGCCATTGCGACACCCATAATGGGAGTGGTTCCCCATCCAGGAGCCACTTTACCATATTCCGAATTAAGTGGTTTTGATGGACTTCCTACACGGGTTCGTTGCGGTTTGATCCTGGGAATACCATCAATAATCTTTGTAGCCGTAAAACTTATTACATTAGTTGAGATTTGTTAACTTTATGTACTATTATATTGGAAACGGAAACAAACCATTAACCATTATATCGGGATTACTTAGCAATGGAAACTGCAACCTTGGTCGCTATCTCCATATCTCGTTCACTTGTCAGCTTCACCGGTCACGCTTTGTATACTGCCTTTGGGCAACCCTCCAAAGAACTTAGAGATCCTTTTGAGGAACATGAAGATTAGCTTAAGTGACCTTCCCTCAGTCTTTAGGGAAGGTCATTAATTTTTTCATACCGGATCACCCGCTCGATGATCCAAAAATCATTTTTTCCCTTTGTTTGGAACTTTAGGTGGCTCCCGGAAGAAAATAGCAAAAAATATTATTCCTAAAGTACTTACCGGCGAGGATGTATGAACCAATGCTTCCGTAGATTCGATTGTATGGGTGAGGGAGTATAGGGATAACTTTCGTACTACTTAAAGATATAGAAATTAAACCTATCTAATCTATATAGATTAGATAGATTTAATTTTGAAAACGAGATATATATATATATATATATTATATTAAACATTTTTAGATCGATGTTATACTATTTGTCTTTTGGTAGTTGGATCTCCTAGTTTTTGGAATGCTCCGAATTCAACTTGAGCATCTAAATCAGGATCAATACCAGCAAAAACATCTCTGAACGAGGTTCTAGCACCATGCCGAATATGTCCGAAGAAGAAAAGAAGAGCAAATGTAGCGTGACCGAAAGTAAACCAACCTCTTGGACTACTACGAAAAACACCATCAGACTTTGGAGTAGCACGATCAGATTCAGAAATCTCACCTAATTGAGCACGTCTAGCATATTTTTTTACTGTAGCGGGATCACTAAAACTAACCCCATCGGGTTCACCACCGTAAGACTCAACAGTTACACCTACTTGTTCAACGCTATACTTTGATTCTGCCCTCCTGGAGGGAACATCGGCTCTCGCAATTCCCTCCCCATCCACCAAAACTACTGGAAAGGTTTCGAAAAAAGTAGGCATACGGCGTACGGAAAGCTCGTGTCCTTCTTTATCCCTGGAGACAGCGTGACCTAACCAACCAACAGCTATTCCATCCCCATTGTCCATCGCACCTGCTCTGAATAATCCCCCCTTCGCTGGATTATTACCAATATAATCATAAAAAGCTAATTTTTCTGGAATTTTGGACCAAGCTTCTGATAAACTAAGATTTTCGGCCCTGCTGGATCGAACCCTCCGATCTATCTCTTGTTGAAAGAATCCTTGATCCCATTGATAACGAGTAGGACCGAATAATTCTATTGGAGTGGTCGCGGAGCCATACCACATGGTTCCGGCAGCAACAAAGGCTGCAAAAAACACGGCAGCAATACTGCTGGATGAAACAGTTTCAACATTCCCCATACGTAATCCTTTGTATAATCGTTGGGGAGGACGAACACTAAGGTAAAATAGACCTGCTAATATACCTAGAATACCTGCTGCAATATGATGAGAAGCTATTCCTCCTGGAACAAAGGGGTCGAACCCTTCGGCTCCCCACACTGGAACTACAGGTTGTGTTTCTCCAGTCAACCCATGGGGATCAGACACCCATATTCCGGGACCGAACAAACCAGTTACGTGAGATGCTCCGGATCCGAAACAAAGTACTCCTGAAGGGAATAAATGAACTCCGAAGACCTTAGGCAAATCTATAGTAAGTGCTCCCGTACGTTCGTCAGTAAATATTTCTAGATCCCGATATACCCGATGCCAAATAGCTGATGAGAATAACAAGCCAGATAACACAATATGCGCAGCAGCCACGCCTTCATAACTCCAAATACCTGCATTAGTTACAGTTTCTCCGGTAATACTCCAACCACCCCATGACTTCGTTATTCCCAAACGAGTCATGAAAGGGATAACGAACATGCCTTGTCTCCACATAGGATCAAGAACAGGATCGGATGGATCAAAAACTGCTAACTCATACAAAGCCATTGAACCAGCCCAACCAGAAACTAACGCTGTGTGCATTATATGTACAGCAATTGAACGGCCAGGATCATTTGATACAACGGTATGGACACGGTACCAAGGTGGACCCATGCATATACCCCTTTCTCGAAGGGGAGTAGACACTACGTAACTTTATTGCATTCAAGGGCTGTGATACGATGCTAAAACCTTATCCAATCATACAGGGATTCACATCTATTTACAGTTATATATGATGAGATATTGAAATACCAATTCCCTTCTTTCTCACAATCTCATAATGAAGAGGAGCAGAAATAGTTTAGCATCTCTTGATTCAGCATAACAATAAATATATTGGTCCCATCAAACATCGGAGTGATTCAAATAATGGATAACGCATAGTTTAGAATAGGGTTCAATATCGTGCTTGACTAAACCGAAGAGCATAATGGTATTATATACTCTATGTGTGTAATAGGTAAAGTATACTCCAATGGATTGGTTATTCGAACGGAGACTCAAACAGAGGTTCAATTTTTCCATCTATCCATATCCATATGAGTTACTGTCTTTTACAATCTACATCAATTTTTTTATTGATTGATAAAATAAAAAAATATATATTTTTATAGATGAATTAGTTTTCTTATTCATTGGCATCAAAGCCTATTTAATTGAACAATCATAAGAAACAAACGAAACCCGAGCTTCTAAGGTATTACATTGTTAGATGCTTCCCATTAAGGGGTCCCGAGAAAGCTCTGAAATAACTAACTTACTCGTTGAATATTAGGAAAAATAATTTATTATGTTATGATTTCTAATCCTTCGTACCCCGATCCAATTCATAATATTGGCTGTTCTGTTCCATTTTTTCCTTCTGGTTGTTGATACAGATCCATGATTGAGAGAATTATCATAGAAAATCCTGTAATCTCTCCTTTGGACGGACGGAAGGATTTTAGTAATTGTTATCTCTCCAGCGCATCAGGTTCATGCCCGAAAAAAGTATACCCAATATCCAATATTTGTTTTTTTATTTATTTCATCGATATGCATTGGTCCATGCCGCTTTCGCCTTGTGTATCAATCATATTATGCGTATGAAATGGAACTATAATATGATTTACTACGCCTATTGGTGGAATCACTAGAGATTCTGTAGGTCTATATAATTGATACAATCTTTTTTCCGATCAATTATGCTCTCGTATTGGGGGGCAATATAATATTTGGTCCCCAAGAAACGCCCATTGGTGTTCCGAAAGTATCCCTTCGAATCTTCGGAGAGGAAGATATAGTTTGGATTGACGTACAGTGCGACTTGTTTTAAATATTTGATTATACGGAATCTTCCCGTCATTCCTTCCGATTGAGATGCTTCTATCTCACTTAAGATTGACTAAATGTTCAGTAATCTAAAGCGTGAGATCTTTCACAGAAAAAAATTTATCAATTATGATAATCTATGGCTAGCCAAAACCAATAAATAGTATTCAGGCTTCGTTCAACGAAACAAACAACCGATCAAAGATTAATCATTCTTGATCATGATGAAATGATATGGACAAGCATTTATAGCAGAAGTAAGAATAGAGTGGAAAAATGGCAGTAGATCTACTTGCTCCATATGTGTGAGTAACAGTCGGATAGATATTTCCCCGAAGTGGAGCATAAACCCAAGGATCTTATTAAGAATCTATTTGAAAACAAGGGAATTCTGCTGAAAATAAAATCATTGAATTGGACATCAGTTAATAGGTAGTTCAATAAGTTGAAAATGAGACACTTTGTAAACAAAGACAAACTTGAACTGGAAGTGGTAAGACTCATCCTTTGAGATGAAAGAAAGATTTTTTTTTATCTAACCAAAAGATTTTTTATGGAAGATGGGTATTGGGAGAAGAAATACCTAGCTTTTTCAACTGCTCGAGCCGTATGCACTTAAAAGTGCGTGTGCGGTTCCAAAGGAAGAAAAGCTATAAATCTATCCTAATCAACCGACTTTATCGAGAAAGATTATTGTTTTTGGGCCAGCACATAGATGATGAAATTGCAAATCAAACTATTTGTATTCTGATGTACCTGAATGGAGAAAATCAGAGTAAGGATATTTATTTATATATTAATTCTCCTGGCGGAGCGGTATTAGCTGGAATATCTGTTTATGATATTATGCAATATGTGATGCCAGATGTAAACACCATCTGTGTGGGATTAGCTGCTTCAATGGGATCTTTCATTTTAGCTGGAGGAGAAATTACTAAACGTATAGCGCTACCTCACGCTAGGGTGATGATTCATCAACCCGGTAGTTCTTTCTATGATGGACAAGCGGGAGAATGTCTTGTGGAAGCAGAAGAGATGTTGAAACTTCGCGACTGCGTTACTAAAATTTATGTACAAAGAACAGGGAAACCTTTATGGGTAGTCTCTGAAGATATGGAAAGAGATGTTTTTATGTCAGCGGAAGAAGCTAAAGTTTATGGCATTACTGATTCTATAGCTGTAGAAACTTCTTCGAACTCTCTAATTAATAGCTGATTTAAAAAAATTAACTAGAATTTTCAAGAAGAAAAGAAATTCCCTACTTATGGTTGGTAAATATACAAGTGATCGGTGTGACGGATCCATAAGTAGGAACAATAGCTTGCATATGAGAAATAAATCTTATAAATGAAAAATCGAATTATAAGATTTATTGATACGAAATATAATAAGAGTCATAAAGTTTCGATTTAGTTCCTATCTTTCTAGAAATTTCTTTCACTTTTAAGAGAATAAAAAGAAACTTCTAAGGATTAGTTTTTGAATCTCATAATAAACTCTTAGGGTTAGGATCAATCCGAACCGGTAAATCCTGCATACCGCACTAAAAATGCCTACTATTCAACAACTCATTAGGAATCGAAGACAACCAATAGGAGATAGAACAAAATCCCCTGCCCTTCGAGGATGTCCTCAGCGTAGAGGAGTATGTACCCGGGTGTATGTGCGACTCGTTTAGATCAGAAGCTCGAGGTGCAGGGGGATCGATATGGCAGGAGAATCCCCTCACTATAGTAAGTACAAATCTATCATCCACCAATCTTGGGGATGAAATTTATGGTTTCTATTGGTGCAAATCCGATCACCCCGATGCAGGATGAAAAGCAATTTCTCAATGATAGCGAATGGTCATCAATCCATTGAGCGAGGAATAAAATGCAATTAGAAAAGCATTATGCTTATATCGTCGCAAAAACGGACTTACAAGGTAAGCTGCCCAGCCAACCCTTACGATCACACGCCGTTATTGTATGGATAAGTCTTATTATAAGAAGACTTTTTTTGCTCGATGAATCGGGTGGAGCTGGGGATCAGAAACTATACGAGTCACTGGTAACATTCTCATTTCGTTTTGAGAAATAAGAGGCTCCGGCGTATAGGGGGTACCCCACCGTTGAAGGAGAAACTATAGAAACGATGGAACCCCGGATTTTTATCAGTTCAAGGTCCCATCCCTTGCTCACTGAGCAGATGCCCAATCCAAAAAATTCGTGGATGGGAAGGTTGAAGTAGCAAAAGCCACGGGAATCTTTATTCCCTACATCAGAAAGATCAGTAGTCTCATTCCATGAAGGATAGTAAAGAGAAAGCGGACTCTATGTAAAAGATGCAAATAGCATCCTATTCCGATATACATCCGAAAAATACAATGGTAATTTCAATAATATTTCTTTAATCGCAATAATATTGTGATAATCACAACGAAGCGGGTGTTTTAATCAACTCAACCATATCCATCCTTTGCTCCTATTTATCATTCGAAAAAAAATAGAGCAAAATCTGTTATAAAGAATATTAAACATAAGAATTTTTACATTTATTCTTCATTTAAATATTCAGTGATTTTTTTATATAGTAAGCAACAACGACTAGAGTTAAACGTGGCTACGTGGCTCGGAAACACCGGAAAGATATTATTCAACTCACATCAGGGTTTCGAGGAGCTCATTCTAGAATCTTTCGAACCGGTAAACAGCAAGTAATAAAGGCTTTAGTTTCTCCCCATCGGGATAAAGGTAAACGAAAAAGAGATTTTCGCCGTCTATGGATTACCCGGATCAATGCAGCAGCCCGAAATAATGGAGTTTCTTATACTAAATCTATTCAACATTTATACAAAAACCAGGTTTTTTTGAATCGTAAAATACTCGCGCAGATAGCTATATTGGATACTAGCAGCTCTTCCACAATTTCGAGAGAGGTTAACGAATAATAGATAGGGGGATAAGGTATAAAAACCTCTCCGGGGATTAAATCACTCCGGGGAGGTATAAACATCGAGAGAATTACTAAATCTTGGAAATGAGTGAATAGATAGATAAAGTCAATATTCCCTCTTTTCCATAGGAGAATCGAAATTTTTTTATTTATGTGACCTATTTCGATTTCATCTTAATTAATGAGATTTATTATTAGTAATATTCAATTAACTTTCGTTATTGACAAAAGGTAACAAAGCTAAAATACGAGCTCGTTTAACAGCAATAGTCATTAAACGTTGTTGTTTCGAGGTTAATCTATTCATTCGTTTGGATAAGATTTTTCCCCGCTTGCTAATAAATCCGCAAAGTAAACTTATATTCTTATAATCAACAGTTTCTCCTGATCTAATTGGTGACGAACGTTTACGAGAAGATCGCTCGGATTTGCCCATGGTTTGTTTCACGAACCTCCCCAATACTGCTTATTTTCCTATTTCTTTGTGAATAGTATGTTGATAACAATAAGGACAAAACTTTTTCAATTCCATTCGAGTAGGCGTATTGCGACGATTTTTCCGAGTAGTATATCTGGAAACACCTGAATGTTTTTCATTACCGTTTCGGACACAACTAGTACATTCTGAAGTAATTGTTACTCTCACATTTTTATTCTCAGCCATAATTTTTTGAATCTTGAAAAGACAAATGAGTTTCCGATCTTATGGCGAAAAATCTAATAATGAAAAATTTTAAGAAAAAACTTTTCACTATTAGGGATATTCAATAAGATTCTATGTTTTTTTTTTGATGAAGTCGAATTTTCAAGCTCATCTTTTTTCCATTGGAACTTGATTCTTCGATAAGACTTAATTCAAATATTTATTTGGGAGTTTCCAACCAAAAACCAATAGGTTAACTCAAAAAGTGATCAACTCGAAATGGTAAAAGGGTATTTTTGGGGAAGAGAAAGAACTAAAGCATCCGGGGAAGAACGATTAATCTCTGTCGATAAACCAGCTGAAGATCCGAACCACAACGTAGCTACAACAGGCGCTGTGGAAAGATATGTTTTTACATCTTGCATTGCAAGTTCCTCCCCTTCCTTAAATCACTTTCTTCCGGTTTTCATAAACTAGATTTAAAAGATTCTTACTAAATTTTGAAATAATTGAAATATTCATTTTTCTACGAAGGTTCATATAAGTAAGTAATGACAGAGTAATAGAAATAAGCGAAATTTGTTCTTTCTTACTAAATCTTTGAGACTTTTTAAGTGATTTATTAGTAATTGATTTTATTAAATTCTTTCCTGTGTACGTTACTATTTTCATTCTACCTCGATAAATCAATAAAAAATATATAATAACTTATTTAAATTTCTATCTACTATTAAATAAATAAATGAATAAATAAATGCATAAATAGTATAAAATACAATCATCTCATCGCTTAATTGTTCGAATTCCAAGAATAATTATTTACGATGAATGGTTGTTCTCCAGTATAGTATCCCTCATCAAACATCAAAAAGGATTTTATTGAACAAGTCACAAATCTTTTCATAGGGGAAATACAAAAGTTTCAATTTTAATGTTCTTGCATATAAGATTCCCTTGTTTTTAAGAATTCATAAAAAAAAAAAAATAGTTAAATTATTAGAATTATTCCATAATGGATTGCGATACAAAAAAGGACGATGAGGAAATAGGGATGGGACGATGTAGGCAAGAAACTTTAAATAAAGTATTTAAATAAAGTACAATTCATCTTGTATGAAAGTTGGGAGGGATGTAGCGCAGCTTGGTAGCGCGTTTGTTTTGGGTACAAAATGTCGCAGGTTCGAATCCTGTCATCCCTAACCCGAATCTCATACGTATGAGAGATATTCGAACGAATAGGTATTCGCGGAATACTCGCAATAAGTATTCAAGAAATAGGAGAGAATAAAAGAAGATTATCTCTCTATCCACGATCTCCTATGTGATGCAAAAAAAAAGCGCTCTTAGTTCAGTTCGGTAGAACGTAGGTCTCCAAAACCTGATGTCGTAGGTTCAAATCCTACAGAGCGTGATTTTAATAATAAATTGAATTTGATGTGTTTTTCCTTTTCCATAATCAAATTTTGAACTCAATTAGATTTATTGATAAAACAGCAAAATTTATTGATCAATTTGACCTCCCTAAGAAGGGAGGCAAGTATGGGATGCTAAACGTAATCCAATCCTCGGTCAAAGATCCAATTGATCACCACGTCAGTATTGTGAATATGCAGTTACAAATAATCCAGCTGAAGTTGTTGGAATCGAACCTGATACGATTCCGGATGGCAAAGCTTCAACCGTTTCTTTCTGAGTTAACGAAGACAATATCTAACTTAGATAGTACCCAAGTTTATTGTGAATCTCAATAACCACCATCTGGCAGAAAATTTTCCTTGATTTTCCCCGTCATTATTTTCTAGATAAGTTTTATCTTATTTGAGCCAGTAAGTGGAACTAAAGCTGGAGTTAGAGCAGCCAATAGGAATACGAAGTAGCTAGGTATAATAGACATAGAAAAAACTTTGAATGGTAATAACGAATTTAGTATACACCCTTGTAGAGCAATTACCTAAATCTCTTTATGACCCAAAAAAGAAAGATTAATTCGAAGTACAAAAAATCCAATTGATTAGAGATTCTTTCTTATATTCGTCATTACCCTCGCATAATAAGAATATGAAGAATATATGATTGGAAATGGGGATATAAAAAACACTTTTTAATAAGTAAAAAAGGAAGAACTATATTCAAACAATTGTTATCCTAAATCACTTTTCATATTTGTATCAATTTCCGGTCCGTGAATTGATAAAACGACTCGGAAATCGTGCAAGTTTCTACTGTATGACCTCCACGAACGAATAGCGAAACGCTTTTATTTTCATTTTAAAAGTTCGATTAAAGTGGATTCTCATCCGATCACCTAGCATTATTATTTGTATTTCTTTTGCCAGAATTACATAGTATTAAAATGATTCAATCTTATCAATTGCATCAGTAATACGAACATAAAATTTGGATGATATTTTTTTTTTTGATTGTTGTTTGTTCCTCCCAAGGAAAGGAATATAGACTTGTGCTTTGAATCGAGTATGGGATTTCACAGTCCCGTCCCAGACCTGGCAACCGCCATTCCACATTGTACATTTTCCCTTGTTTGCATTCGACCCTAAAGAAAATAATTCTTCTTACATTAATTATCTCCAACAATAAATACTTTATGGAATAGAGCTTTTTCCTTTGAACCCGTGATGATACTACTCTATTACGAATTCCTTTCGATCCAACTATTTTTACAGTTTCTCCAAAACAATTAATTTCTATCCTATGCTATCAATATTGCTTCACAAACTATGAGGAAACAAAAAAAATCAGTCGTAGGAAAAGTTTTATCCATCTCATGTTGGGATGCAGGAATTCGATATCCACCTAATCGTAAATATCTTCGTTTGTATTTACCTCTAGACGAATACCCAGTAAGCCATTCTCGGGATCGCAAGAATGTTACCTCCTGTAAACTAACTCATAATGGCTCAAAGTTTCACAGATCTTTAATCTAACTAATTGTAATAATCTCTATTCTTTACTCGGTCTTCTTTTTTTTGAAGAAACTATTGCATTGGGAACATACACTTGGCCGAATAATTTTTTTGTTCGTAGGACAAATATACGCGCCTGTGCCACATCAGTGATCATATTCTATGTGTAATCCGTGCGACCCAAATCCACAACATAATGTTGCGCGCACGGGAGTCCCATATCCTACATGGGCTGTAACACTCCCACTCTTTCTTTCTCCTGGAGCTGCATCAATCTCAAAAGGCTGGCTTTACTTTTATTCGTAACCGCTAAAACCATAGTAATCCGTTGTAGTGGTTTTGTGACCCATACGTCCAATGGTTCCAGTATTTAAACATTCGTATAGGTTCTTTACGTTCAAAATCCTCTCATCTCAGGTCAGGTCACGTAAAATGATCTCGAGTCACTGGGTTTATTGAATATTTCTTAAGTTAGTTAAAAAATGCTAATGAAATGACCAAATTATTCAATCTTATTCTTTCTTTTTCCTTTCCTTTATCCCATTGAAAGTTAGTTGTCTTGCTGCGTCGGAAGAACGCTAGCTATACTGGTCCAGTATGCTTCAAAGATACCCTTGGTACAAGGTTGACAATCTAACAAGGTTTAGTTTAAAGGAGATATCAGTAGATTCCATATCTTCTGGTTTCGATCCTCCACGATGGAATCAATTCCTCCTCGCGTCTACAAAGAATATATAACACGGAGCTAACCATGTCTGGGAATACGGGAGAGCGCCCTTTCGCCGACATTATTACCAGTATTCGGTACTGGGTGATTCATAGCATTACTATACCTCCCTTGTTCATTGCAGGTTGGTCATTCGTCAGCACAGGTTTGGCTTACGATGTGTTCGGGAGTCCCCGGCCAAATGAGTATTTTACGGAGAGCCGACAAGAGGTTCCGTTAATAACCGGCCGTTTCAATTCGTTGGAACAAGTCGATGAATTTACTAGATCTTTGTAGGAGGTATCAATGACTATAGATAGAACTTATCCAATTTTCACAGTTAGATGGCTGGCCGTTCATGGACTAGCTGTACCTACGGTTTTCTCCCCAGGATCAATATCAGCAACGCAATCCATCCAACGATAAACCAACCTTATTTATCTGGAGCGTGAAGAAGCTACGACACAACCAAATCCGAACAAACAGAGTGTGGAATCAAATCGTACCAGCCTCTATTGGGGGTTATTACTAATCCTTGTACTTGCTGTTCCATTTCCCAGTCACTTTTTTAATTAATAATGGCATAAACTTTGATTACCTCATACGGAAAGATCCAAGATTCTAATTGTCCGTGACCGTCCATGTCTCGGAGTCATGACCACCTAATGGAATGTGAGGGGGAGTAGGATAAATGGCCAATACCACCGGAAGGATTCCCCTGTGGCTAATAGGTACCGTAGTTGGTACCCTTGTGATCGGTCCAGTAGGTATTTCTTTTCATGGCCCATACTCCGGATTAGGGTCATCCCCGTAATAATTGAATCGACTGGATAGATAAACCTGAACCTGTATAAGGAATACTGTAATGCAAGGGTAGGTTAGTTCGCCCAGGCTCAATAGATAATAAAACTTTGCTAATTTCGAGTTCGAAATTAGCAAAGTTTTATTAATAATAATTTATTTATTGATATTGAGTCTTCCGGTTCTGATAAAAAATAAGAAAGATTAACGAAATATAATAAGATCCCTGAAAATCTTATTATTTCATAAAATTATCTAATAATTTTAAATAAAATAAAAAATAAATTGATAATATGTCATCACATCATTTAATGACATTTTTATCATCTTTATCTTTCAAAAAAAATTTGATCGATTTATCATAAGTTTTTCTTATCTTATTAAAATAAAAAAAACGATTTACGAATCAATAATCTTGCTAGAACAACAAAATTACTATCCTTTCCCAAATTTTGGATGTGGTAAATTACTATTCACTTTCGTAAAGGCTGAGATTATGCTATGGAAATTCCATGTTTTTAATATGGGATTTGGAGCATAATTCGGGCCGGGGAGAAGAACACCTTCGAAACGAGCCAGGAAGTTAGGAACCCAAGTGTTTCTGCGATAAACAACATAAGCTTATATACCATTCATCTGTTTTCCACTCTTTATAAGATAAGCTAGAAGAATTCTCAGAAGGATATGCAGAACATACTTTTTTGGTAATTGGTGAACAAGGTCAAAAGGATCACGAGCTTCCTATAACTCAATATGAAAATCGACTTCGATTTTTTTTGGGGGGAGAAGAAGATGGTGATATTTCCAAGGGTTCGTCCGTCTCTCCTCCATACGTTACGTCTGTGGATCTGTTTCATAATATTATATTCTTGGTAAGAACAAAGGTCATTTTCTTCAAGTAAATAGAAGAGCTTTATTATATGTTCCCCGAAATAAAAACAGTTTTTTAATCCAGAATAGATATTATATATATAATATCTATTTAATCCTCGATCCATTTTTATCTTGAGAAATATTATAAATAAATAGATAAGGAAGATTTTTTTATAGTATCTAAAATAGAAATATATGGGGAATAAAAGAAGACCATTCGGCAAGCTGATATGCTATGTCTTAATACTCGCTGAGTCACCCCTCCTGAAATACATATTTGATGTGGTATCCCCAATAATTTATAGTAGTAAAGAAAAGGATAATGATATTCCAGGTTGACTCTCAGTCTCTGAAGAAACCGTTACCATACATATTATACGAATGTATAGAAACTAAAATCGACGATCTCATTACAAATTAGCAATCAATATAAGAAATGAAATGGGGATTCTACTGATCAGGCGCTTCGGTTAACTTTGTTTCGAACAATGTATAAATCAATATATAAAATAAACTGAACCTAAAATTTCATTTCAGCTAATTGGACTTTTTCAAATTGTTTCTTTTTGAGTACTAGGAATATCTGTGCTAAAACAACCGATACGAGGAATAACAAAAGACCTTGAGTACGTAACGGATCCTGAAGTACTATTTCCGCATCTCCCTGACCAAACCCACCTACATTAGGATTATTAGTTAATGGTTGATCAATCTTAATTAATTCACCTTCTGAAATAATGAGTTCTGGTCCTGGGGGTACAATATCAACCACCGGACGGCCGTCCAATGTATTCTCAATCGTTATTTCATACCCACCTTTCTCTCTACGTAATATTTTGCTTACCTTACCCGTAGCTGAAGCATTATAAACTGTATTGTTGCTTTTACTTCCATCGGGATAAATTTGTCCCCTTCCCCTATTACCACCCACATATATAGGATATTTCAAAAAATGAGCTTCTTTATTAGTAGCAGGGTCTGGTGAAAGAATGGGAAACACAATCTCACTGTATTTTCCACCCGGAACAGGACCTATTACCAGAATATTTTTTCTATCAGGACGATAAGTCTGAAAATAAAGATTACCCATTTTTTCTTTAATCTCGGGGGGAATACGATCAGGAGGAGCTAATTCAAATCCTTCAGGTAAGATAAGAACAGCTCCCACGTTTAAGGCCCCTTTCTTACCATTAGCAAGTACTTGTTTTATTTGCGTATCATAAGGGATTTTAACAACTGCCTCAAATACGGTATCCGGGAGTACAGATTGTGGAACTTCAATATCCACAGGTTTTTCAGCTAAGTAACAATTGGCACATACGATACGTCCAGTGGCCTCTCGAGGGTTCTCGTAACTTTGCTGTGCAAAAATTGGATATGCTTCCGGGATAGATGGCCAAGCTATTGTAGTCATTATGATCAAGATCGGAATCGATCGAGTCACCAACTTTATCATCCAATCATAAGTAATTTTTTTCTGCATGGTTCGATTATTTGTTATAAATATTTCCACGAGTTGGGTGCCTTCAACATCCCAGTTGTTACAATAGCTACCTGTGCCCGCAACTCCGCCATTATAGTAACAATAAAGGTGGAAAATGAAAAGTGTATATATACTTCTATTCTCAATTGATTCGAAACGGAAATAGCCGGCAATTCCTTCTGTTCTGGGGTAAAAAAAACACTGTTCTCAAGTAAGACCAATCATAAAAACAACCTTTTTTATTCATTCGTTGTATGATGAGTGGCTACGATCGAAGGAGATATACGATTTGAATGACGGGAAATCCAATGTTTAAAAACTGTATCTGAAATGACTGGAAAGGTTGAAACAAAGCGGGATACTATATGTTTGTTACGAGCGAATCCTAAATGTGATAAAAAAGAATCTATGTATATTTCCCAACCATGAGGCGAATGGAACCCAATACATGGATCGGTGAATAAAGGAATGGAGAAAGCTTTCATTGTATCACTCAAGCTATAAAATAATTCTTGAATCCAGGGATTGAGAACAGCGAGCCTCTCTCCATCCAGAATGAGCAAGGCACTTATAGTAGCAAAATAGATTATATCTGTTAATGGATGCGGAATAGTCTGAATACTCTCTTCGTTGTGCATCGTTACTAATTGAATTGTTTTTTCATGAATCTTCATATTGAGATTGAGATTTTGTGACTGGGCTTTTAGAGAATTTAACATCATTTTATCTGACCGAAGGAGTTCTTCCACTTCCCGGAGCCTCTCTAAGGCTCTCTCTTCCCGGAAAAAATTAGGAAAAATTTGAGATTGGTAAGTATTCCACCAATTTTCAATCCGAGGTTCCAAAAACCATCCTTTTAATAAGATTGAAATTACGCGAGGGATAAGTATTGAACATCCAATATATCGTAGAGGGGCTAGTGTTTGATACTTAACCAATCGGAATTCATGAAGTACTAATGAACTTGACTGACCTATCAATCCTGTTTGGAATCCGGATGAAGTACGAGTTATGGAACGAGGTACAAGACCTATAGATTCATAAGCTACCGTGGTGATTATCGAATCCTTTGACTCCGAGAAGGATAATCTTTTTTCCGAAGTATCCTCCATTTCGGGCGGGGAAGGAAGGGAATAACATCGTTTCCAATTATCTGAATCATTCGGAGTTGCCTCAATCCAAGCTAATTTTCTATTCATTTGTTCGATCTTATTCGACTCTCTCCTAAATAAGTTATTTGAAATAATATAATTTTTTTTTTGAAAGTTCCTATAATCAAAAAATCTTTTTTTTTCAAATGTTTTATTAATATTTTTTGAAGCTCTTGGTTCTCGAGGAGTAGAGAGGAAAAATGGAATATTTAACAGGTATAACCAAATATTATAAAGATTTGATTCTGAGAAAATACGAAACCGTTGATCGACGAAAACCGAATGTGGATCAATAAAAATAGAAAATCCTTTTGATATAATTGATCTCAATTTATTCAAAAGATTTAGTAAATGAATACTAATTTTACATTCTAAAACACTCCAATATATTATGAATACGGAGTTATTTAATTCCGTATTCATATGTGAAACGATAGCTTGCCGAGGGTGTCTCGAATATAAAATCGAACATTTATAGGACAAACAATCTTTTTTTATATGCCGTATTCGCTTGCTAGCTTTATAAGCTCCTTCTAAAGAACGAGAAGGCACGTTTGAGAACCATTGAAGAACTTCCGATTTCAAATTCGTGAGTGCTACTTATACTTCGACGAAAGGGAACCGCATAAGAAATAACTTTTTGAATTCCTGAATTTCATCTTTCTACACTTTATTATTTGTTATTCAACAACTAAAAAAATATCCATTTCATTTCTTTGGGGTTCATTTTCAAGTCTCTCGATCGATACGCGCAAGAAACGAGCCGACTCGGCAGCTTTTTCTTCCATATCTCCCAAGCTTAAGTGTTCATCGGTACGAGTCAAAGGAATATCTTGCTGACCTTTTACTTTCGTGTGGGGAGCACGCCGAGGATAAATACCTTCTTTAACTTCCACTCGTATCGCTTGGATATCTTTCATGGAAAATCGAATACGAATCCGACGATTTTCTCCGGGAAATCCCCAACGAGAAAGATAAACAACTCCTTCTCGTTTGTCAAATCGATTATAACCACTACCTGCATTCCGTGAAGTGGTACACCATAAATAGGGGCCGGAGAACAGACCTGCAATACCGTGGAAACACATTACAATCCCTTGTGGGACAAAAATAATTTGCTGAGATAATAACGAGAAAGATGTCAGATCCTTACCGAGATAACTAGAGATTCCAACCAGAAAGAATCCCAATGCACCCAACGAGACGATGCGGGCCCGACAAAAATTGCTTATTCTTCGAGACCCTGCTATAGGTTCCACCCGAAGCCATTCGGATTGCCAATTCGTAACAGAGTCTCCTGGATCTTATCTTGCTGAATGTCATGAGACAGAAATAGCGGGAATGATGGGACGAAATAGCAGATTTCAATTTCTTGTTCTAGAGCTTATTCATTTTTCCTTGACTATGACTATATATATATAAATATAAAAAGACTTTTCTTACCATATTATTATTATTACAGAGAGATTTTTTTTCAAGAAAAGTCTTTTTGTTTCTTTATAAAGGAACTAATATCCGATGTACGCTCTCCCTGGGCCCAAATAATTTTGAACTCTTGCGGATGAAGAAACAAGAGAAGAGATTCTTCAAATTCGTTCAAAATGTTTTTACCATACTTGTTCGAACAAGAAATAAAGACATTTTTTCATTCTCAAATCTAGAAAAATATATTGATAAAATTATATTAGATCAAATTTTATACAATTTCGTCCTCCTCAATATATATGAACAAAAGGGCCATCGCAATTGCTGGAAAAACTAAACCTACTAGGGGTACGGAAATGGAATGTGAGTAAGAAGCTGCTGTCGTAAAAAAATCACCTTAAATAATATATATATATATTTTTTGTAGGAACAAATAGGGAAACTAATTATAACTCTTTCGTGAGAGAGATTTCTGAAAATTATGTTTCTTCTCTATTAAAGATTTTGATTAATAATTCTTTGGAAAATTATTCTTGATTCAATATTTTTTTTTTTTTATCAAATCCAAATTGAGTTAAATATCTTCCCATTATAATATTAACACTTAAATAAGATTATAACACTTAAGTGGTGAAAGAATTGGATAAAAACTGATTTGATAAGTAAAAAATCTTTGGACGGGGATCAATTGATGATAGGGATGAAAAACAGTAGTGGATCGAAGAAAAGACAAAACGTAATAAAAAATTATCACGTTCTTTACAGGGAACTGAATCATAAAATAAGATTTGATTTTTTTACTTGGCAAATAAAAGGTTACGTAAAACAATCAATTAAATTAAGCCATGATTAAATAAAGATTTAGTTTTAACGGTTAGATATTCTATGGCGTAATGAATGTGGTTTCGATTACTCTTTAAACTGCAAATGCAACGTATACTTTAGGTCCGGCAATAAATAATGAATGGAATAATATCTCCCAACATACCGAAACTCACGGCAGTATCACCAGTTGATGTAAGAATCACTATAATAAATTTTTCTATGCTTGATGAATATATGGAGCAGGAAGAATCTTAGCCTTTTGCGTTGAACTCGAATTTTCTTCTTATGTACACACTCCCTCACAAAATAATTAAATTAATGGTATAAATCTTCTGGTAACGTATTTGATAGGGTACCTTTTCACCTACCATGGGGCCCGCCCAAATGACTTCCCTTTCGATTTACTCATACTCAACTGAATAACATCGGTTGAACCTTGTTCGTTTAAAAAAAAAGTGATACGATTCTTATAAGAATCTCTATCATAGAATAAGAATCTCTACCGTAGAATCTAATAAAATATCGAGTCATCATGTTTTTTTTTGAGATGCCGGATGCCACGATTAAATAAAGATTCAATTCTTTCTATTTCTGTACCACTCATTCCCGGATGATTATCCACATTCTTTACGAATGATGATGCGTGCGTCTATTTTGTCTCGAGTCACTTGAAGCATTTTTGTTCTTACGACTGTCACACACAATCCGTGATCCTCTATTAATAGTCTCAACTTCTATATAGTTTTTGTCTATATTCATATTTGTATCATCTTCTTTTTCATAATTTTTGATAGTTATAGAGTTTATAATTAATTTATTTAATTTGCGCTTATTTTCAAATCAATTTGTTGAAGATTCTCCAACAATAAAAAATATATATTCACACTTTGCAAGTTTTTTATATCTCCCATTAAAAAGATCAACTATACAAAATCAAAATTATAATATTCCGATCTAATAGAAAAACGTAATTATTAAATTGGATGCTTGCTTGAATGGTAATCACCCATCTTTTATGATTGATGGTACGATAGAACCCTTTCCCGGTTATCCAATGGAATTCATTCAGATTGGAAAAATAATTCGAATAAGGAAAAACTATTTTTTTTTTTTGATTAGAAAAAAAATTCTATGTTCCAATATCGAATATAGAAAGAATATATACATATTCTTTTTCGGTGGGCTAGAAGGGATTTGAACCCTTGACTTCATGGTTCAGAACCATGGGCTCGGATCCACAGAGCTGCAAACCCTATTAAAATGGGATGGAATCTTGACTGAAAAACTCAGTTTTTTAGCGATTCCCCTAAGATAAAATTCAGTTATTGTTTTTTATCCTTTAATTAAAGAGGAATTCCTTCACCTTAATCTCTTTTCAAAGATTAAGGTGAAAGAAAAGTGAATCAACTAGTGAAACTAACTAAATTACAGTGTGTCAATCGTCTCAAATTCAAACTTGATTTCTTTCCATACTTCGCAAGCAGCAGCTAGTTCAGGACTCCATTTAGCAGCTTCGCGAATAATCTCATTACCTTCACGAGCAAGATCACGTCCTTCGTTACGAGCTTGTACACAAGCTTCTAAAGCAACTCGGTTAGCTACTGCACCTGGTGCATTCCCCCAGGGGTGTCCCAAAGTTCCACCACCGAATTGTAATACAGAATCATCTCCAAAGATTTCGGTCAGAGCGGGCATATGCCAAACGTGAATACCCCCTGAAGCTACAGGCAGAACACCAGGCATAGATACCCAATCTTGGGTAAAATAAACACCACGACTTCGATCTTTTTCAATGTAGTCGTCACGAAGTAGATCAACGAAACCTAAAGTTACTTCGCGTTCCCCCTCAAGTTTACCCACTACGGTACCGGAGTGAACGTGATCCCCACCGGACATACGCAATGCTTTAGCTAATACACGGAAGTGCATACCATGGTTTTTCTGTCTGTCAATAACAGCATGCATTGCACGGTGAATGTGAAGAAGTAGACCATTGTCCCGACAATAATGGGCTAAACTAGTATTTGCAGTAAAACCTCCTGTCAAATAGTCATGCATGATAATAGGTACTCCCAATTCTCTAGCAAATACCGCCCTTTTTATCATTTCCTCAGATGTACCTGCGGTAGCATTCAGGTAATGACCCTTAATCTCACCCGTTTCCGCTTGAGATTTATTAATAGCTTCTGCTACAAATAAGAAACGGTCTCTCCAACGCATGAACGGTTGAGAATTTACGTTTTCATCGTCTTTAGTAAAATCAAGTCCACCACGAAGACATTCATAAACTGCTCTACCGTAGTTTTTAGCGGATAAACCTAATTTCGGTTTAATAGTACATCCCAATAGAGGACGACCATATTTGTTCAATTTATCTCTTTCAACTTGGATACCGTGAGGTGGACCTTGGAAGGTTTTGGAATATGCAGGAGGAATTCGCAAATCTTCCAAACGTAGAGCTCGTAAGGCTTTAAATCCAAATACATTACCTACAATAGAAGTGAACATGTTAGTAACAGAACCTTCCTCGAACAGATCCAAAGGATAAGCTACATAGGCAATATATTGATTTTCTTCTCCGGCAACGGGTTCGATGTCATAGCATCGACCTTTGTAACGATCAAGGCTAGTAAGTCCATCGGTCCAGACAGTGGTCCATGTACCGGTGGAAGATTCAGCAGCTACTGCGGCTCCTGCTTCCTCAGGTGGTACTCCGGGTTGGGGAGTCATTCGGAACGCCGCCAGAATATCGGTGTCTTTGGTCTTATAATCAGGAGTATAATAATTTAATCTGTAATCTTTAACGCCAGCTTTGAATCCAACACTCGCTTTAGTCTCCGTTTGTGGTGACGTGGGTCCCTCCCTACAATTCAATTGATAACTCTTGCAAGGATAAGGTCTGCTCGACAAATGTTCAAAATTTTTGCAAGACGATGAATAGAATATCCGTCCTACTATATTTTCCTATCTTCGGGCGGAGATACTTCCCCGATGGTGAAACACTACCATTGTATATTGTTCTTGATATGTGATGCAACCTAGTTGCTTTAATATTAATGAGATCTTCATCTTAGTAAGTCTTTTTTTTTTTTTTTTTCGAACAAAACCGAAACCTTTTTTTCCAAATAAATATTTGTGTAGATATCAATTACTTTTTGAGGAGAGAATGAAAGGAGGAGCAGCTCCTTTCTGCACCACTTACGCCAACGATATACCTCCGGAAACAGAGGATAATGCCCAATTAATTTATTATTCATAACCTGAAATAAAATACTTTTGATATAGGAAGTGCAGATTCTGTTAAAGTTTTTTCCTGAGTCTTACCCAGATTGACCCAGAACCTCTTAAGTGTTAAACTGGGTGGCTGATGAGAATAGAAAGAAATTAAAGTATTGGATTTTCAAATGAGAAAAAAAAAAAAAAAAGAAAAGAGCTAATTAGTATTTATTATCGAAATTCCCATTCTACATAGAATTACGTGAAAGTCCTTCATTTTCACCTAATAATAGAATAGAATAGAAAGAACTCTCTTACACATATTGGGAGTATGAGCTAGAATAGAAATTGACTAATTTCTATTGAATGTGAATAGGTAAAGCGAGATGTAAGTGTAACTTTATTCATTCATTATTAACCGATCGACTTGATACCAAGGATCTTTATCAGTAAAATCAGCAAACAAATTTAATACTATTGGAATCTCATGAAAAAAAATCCTCTTGCTCTTGGGGTTTCCGCACTTGTTGACAGGAATGTAGGACACATTACTCAGATTATTGGTCCAGTCTTAGATGTGGTTTTTCCTCCAGGTAAGATGCCCAATATTTATAACTCTTCAATAGTCAAAGGCCGAAATCCGGCTGGTCAAGAGATTAGTGTTACTTGTGAAGTACAACAATTATTGGGAAATAATAAGGTTAGAACTGTAGCTATGAGTGCTACGGATGGTCTAACTAGAGGAATGGAAGTTATTGACACAGGAGCCCCTCTAAGTGTGCCAGTTGGTGAAGCTACTCTTGGACGAATCTTTAATGTTCTTGGAGAACCCGTTGATAATTCAGGTTCCGTAGATGCTAGCACAACATTTCCTATTCATAGACCTGCTCCAACCTTTACACAGTTAGATACTAAATTATCAATTTTTGAAACAGGAATTAAAGTAGTAGACCTTTTAGCTCCTTACCGTCGTGGAGGAAAGATTGGATTATTTGGAGGAGCCGGGGTGGGAAAAACAGTACTAATCATGGAACTGATCAACAACATTGCTAAGGCTCACGGAGGTGTATCCGTATTTGCTGGAGTGGGAGAACGTACCCGTGAAGGGAATGACCTCTACATGGAAATGAAAGAATCAAAGGTGATTAATGAACAAAACATTTCAGAGTCAAAAGTAGCCTTAGTCTATGGTCAGATGAATGAATCACCAGGAGCTCGTATGAGAGTTGGTTTAACCGCTCTAACCATGGCCGAATATTTTCGAGATGTTAATAAGCAAGACGTACTTCTATTCATTGATAATATCTTTCGTTTCGTTCAAGCAGGATCTGAAGTTTCTGCTTTATTAGGTAGAATGCCTTCTGCTGTGGGCTACCAACCAACTCTCAGCACAGAAATGGGTTCTTTGCAAGAAAGAATTACTTCCACAAAGGAGGGATCTATAACCTCCATCCAGGCAGTTTATGTACCTGCGGACGATTTGACTGACCCTGCCCCTGCTACAACATTTGCACATCTAGATGCTACTACTGTACTATCGAGAGGATTAGCTGCCAAAGGTATTTATCCGGCTGTAGATCCTTTAGATTCAACTTCTACTATGCTTCAACCTTGGATTGTGGGCGAACAACATTACGAAACTGCGCAGGGAGTTAAGCAAACTTTACAACGTTATAAAGAACTTCAAGACATTATAGCTATTCTTGGACTCGACGAATTATCGGAGGAGGATCGTTTAACTGTAGCAAGAGCACGAAAGATCGAACGTTTCTTATCACAACCTTTTTTTGTAGCAGAGGTCTTTACCGGTTCTCCGGGAAAATATGTTACTCTCGTAGAAACGATCAAAGGGTTCCAAATGATCCTTTCCGGAGAATTGGATGGTCTCCCCGAACAAGCTTTTTATTTGGTAGGTAATATTGATGAAGCTACCGCGAAGGCTGCAACCTTACAAGCATTTGGAGAGTGAAGAAAATGATCCTAAATCTTCGTGTAATGGCTCCTAATCGAACTGTTCGGAATTCAGAAGTTCAAGAGATCATTCTATCTACCAATAGTGGTCAAATTGGCGTATTACCTAATCACGCTCCACTTCTTACAGCTTTGGATATAGGAATTATGAAAGTACGTCTCAATGGGCAATGGTCTACTATGGCGTTAATGGGCGGGTTTGCTATGATGGATAATAATCAAATAACTATATTGGTAAATGAGGCGGAAGAAGCTACAGAGATCGATCCTGAAGAGGCTCGAGAGACTTTCCGAAAAGCTCAAACTGACCTGGCTCGGGCTAAAGGTAGAAAACAAACTATTGAGGCTAATTTGGCGTCCAAAAGAGCTAAAGCGCGGTTGGAAGCTATCAATACTACTTTTTCTTCTGCTTCTAATTAAACTATTCTTTAGTAAGTTTAAACTATTTTTTAGTAAGTAATGGATAAAAATGGATTTCCAAAAACAAAACCTTTCTACTAAAAAAAAATTTCATTTTTTACTAAAAGATTGATTATTAAAACTTATTAGGTGCTATTGATCCTTCAATAGAATCTAATAAGTTTTACCTACTATTGGATTTGAACCAATGACTCTCGCCGTATGAAAGCGATACTCTAACCGCTGAGTTAAGTAGGTCATCTTCATTGTAACCATTGTTGCACTTATAAGCAACACGGTTTTGGCAATAATCCAATAAGATTTGTCAAAGCATTTTATATGATGTAATAACCACCTTGACAGAAGTTAATAGATAAAGTTATTATCTGAATAGAAGAAAAGGGCTATAGCTCAGCGGTAGAGCGCCTCGTTTACACGTGCGCCAATGCCTCTCAAAAAAGTTTATCGATTCATTCGATTCACATAAGAGATCTTATGTGAAATACCTATGTCTTACTCTATCGATCCAGGAGAACAGTAGCATGACAAAATTTGGGATTGAAGTTTATCGCTTAGATTCACAATTTAGCTAATGTTGATATGGTAAAATCCGAGTTTATTCAATGCTAAGCATGATGGGGGCAATACGAGGACCCCAAGATATTCTATTTTCGTTCTATGAACTTAAAGGTGTATAGAGTCTCATACTCTTTCCTCGAACAATAGAAACTCTTTTTGAGTAAATCAAATCCATGCTGGGAAATCAGGCAGACCTACGTCAACACGATAAATTTTTTGAAAGACTTTGGGATTGCTTTGGTAAATTTCTTTAAGCACACGGAGCCATCCCTTATATCTTTGGAAGAAGAAAGGATGGCAGACCAACTAATCCCTTCCTTAGTTGATGGAAGAGCCCAATGCGAGAAAGATGCATGTTGGGTTCCTAAAGCAGTTCAAGTATATTCTCTAGGAAGAACAAGATTGAGCTGTTTCACCGAGAATGTCTACGGTTCGAATCCGTATAGCCCTACACCACCCTCTCTCCAATAGGTTCGATATGGTACCTATAATCCATTATGAATAGGATAATAAATAAGACTCCCTTTGTTCTGAAAGACCTAAATCAATCAAAGATTTGATTTTTTCGGTAAGGAATATTAAATTATTTATCAATGATCTTTACAGTATAAATCATAGCCATTTTCGAATGATTGTGGCCGAGTCGCGTGGTTAATCAATAAAATAAATAAGGTATGTATATGAATATCTTTCAACCTTCCTCTATTCTTCCCCAATGTTAAAACCTCGTGATGAATATAAAATGTCGAGGAAGCAGCTTAACAGGTACGTATCAGGTACGTATAGGGAAATGTCCCGTCGACATCACTGATCCTGTTGTTCATTCCATTCAGCACCAAAAGCTCTTGGAAAGGCGAATTCGCGCAATACCGGATCGTTAAAAATTGCCTCTTCATTTATTTGATTAATTGTTCGGTATGTTAAGTTGCGAAACAATTACACTTGCACGGGGCGCCGTCAAGAATATCACAAAGATACACATAGGTCAGGTAACCTATTGAAGTAAATGAAAATTAAATAAATAGATTGATCAATAGAATTTTTGTATTCTATATGCTGCATGGTCCCACTCGATTAATGATCGATAAAATTTAAACAAGGGGATATATAATATATATGTATAGTGAATACTCCGTTTATTCATTCTTCGATAGGGATTCAATCGATAGAATCGACAATCCCATATAGTTCTATTTCACGGGAGTGTGTTCATGTTCTCAATCCCGAAATACAATTTTTTCTTGCTATTTTTACCAATAGCTAGCCTGATTCCCCTGGCAGCTTTTCCAATTTCCGGTGCTTTAGCGCCTGTTAGTAAAGGACCAGAAAAGTTTATTAGTTACGAATCAGGTATAGAACCTATGGGAGATGCTCGGATCCAATTCCAGATTCGTTATTATATGTTTGCTCCAGTTCCTGTTACTCCCGATGTTGAAACAGTTTTCCCTTATCCATGGGCTATGAGTTTTCGCGAATTGGGTATACCTGCTTTCATCGAAGCTTTCATTCCTGTTATTATTCCAATCGTTGGTTCGGTTTATGCACGGCGGAGAGGAGCACCGGAATGGTCTTAACTTACAAATATTTTAGCTGTGAAAATAAGATTGATAATTCTATAAAGCCAGTGATAAATTCAATAGATTCATCTTTACTTGATCGGACAACTCCAAATTCGATTGTCTTAACTACTTTTAATGATCTTCCGAATCGGGCTAGGCTTTCCAGTTTATGGCCACTTCCCTATGGTACCAGTTGTTGTTTTATCGAATCCGCCCCGTTAATTGGTTCACGATTTGATTCCGATCGCTATGGTCTGGTGCCAAGATCCAGTCCCAGACAAGCGGACCTCATAATAACGGCTGGCACCGTGACCATGAAAATGGCTCCTTCTTTAGTAAGGTTGTATGAACAAATGCCCGAGCCCAAATATGTAATTGCTATGGGAGCATGTACCATTACGGGAGGTATGTCCAGTACAGATTCTTACAGCACTGTTCGCGGAGTAGATAAATTAATTCCTGTAGATGTTTATTTACCGGGTTGCCCACCGAAACCAGAGGCTATTATAGACGCTATAGTGAAACTTCGTAAAAAAGTAGCCCGGGAAATGCATGAATATGAAACTAAGCTTGAACAGGGAAATAGATTTTTTACTTCAGATCATCGGTTTGATTTTATATCCAATATTCGTACTGGGGAATATAATCAACAGTTACTTCGTCAGTTTCTCGAAACTCAATTGGATCCTTTTTCAGAAATACCTCCCAAAACAACTGAAATACAAGAGTTAAATATCTTTCCAAGGATTAATGAATAAGAGAGGGATCTGATATGAAAGAACGAGCCATCAAAATTTTTACTCTAATTAATACGTTGGATTTTTCTACAAATACTTCTACAGATAATGAAATGTAGGGCCGATTATCAGCTTGGCTAACCAAACATAGGTTAGCTCATAGATCCTTGGGTTTCGATTACCAAGGCATAGAGACTTTACAAATTAAATCCGAGGATTGGCCTTCTGTAGCTGTCGCTCCATACGTTTATGGTTCCAATTATCCTCGTTCTCAGTGTGCTTATGATGTGGCTCCAGGGGGGCTATTGGCTAGCGTATATCATCTAACGAGAGTACAAGATGATGCAGATCAACCCGAAGAATTATGTACAAAAGTGTCTGTTTCAAGAGAAGACCCTAGAATTCCCTCTGTCTTCTGGATCCGGAAAAGTGCCGATTTCCAGGAACGGGAATCGTATGATATGCTGGGAATTATTTATGAAAGTCATCCACGTCTTGAACGTATATTGATGCCTGATACCCGGATTGGTTGGCCTTTACGCAAGGATCATATCGTGCCTGATTCTTACGAGCCACAGGATTCTTTTCAGATAGAAATAATAAAGGTTTTTGCAATGACTTGACTATTCTTCCGATTAATAATATCTTATTGTTTCTCAAATAGGATTTTTTGAAGATCAGGAGGTTCTTGCTAGTAGCACGGCATGGTCCCATCCACTTGCAACAACAAAAACCTCCCTTCTTAATATTATATAAAAAGGATCTTGATTCATTTATGTATTATCAAAGATCACGCATTCTATGCAAAAAAGAATATTTGACATATATTCATTCCGAAAAAAGATTCCATATATTCAAAAAAAATCTTATTTTTCCAATTGATCCCCAAGAAAAAGCGTTGATATGGAATAGAGACACGCACTGGGACTAGGAAGGAACGAAACATGCGTACCGATGGATCCCTTCCCATAAAAAAAAATGATCATACTTTCACAGTAGTGAAATTATCACTATTTTATAGTATGCCAGGAACCAGATTTGAACTGGTGACACGAGGATTTTCAGTCCTCTGCTCTACCGACTGAGCTATCCCGGCTCCACCTTTCCCCACCCTTCCTTCTGTCCAAAAGTTCATTTGTAACCAAGTGAATGAATCTTAAATCCCAACCTTAATCGGTTGGGGATTTTTATGCTCAACTACTCCCCCCAAACAAAAAAATCCTATTGTAGGGTGGGGAATTATAAATGGAAAAAGCAACTGATAAACAAATCTTTAATAGTTTGATATAAGTCACTCTTTATCTACTCTCCATCATATTGTTATTATTACATAAAATGTACTTTAGTCGCAATCTTTTTAAGCTTGTTTTTCAAATAAAAGGGTTCGTCAGTCGGTTCTCAGTCGCCTCCTTATCCCATTACGAATTCCATTATGAAACGAAAAATATGATACTGTTCAACTTTCTTTGTTGGCTATTCCCTACTATAGCTATGGAAATTCTTTCTACCGAAAGTATCAAATCCCAATATTGAATTGGATATTTAATTTGGAATAAATCAAATTTTCTCTGAGGATAGAGGGACTTGAACCCTCACGGCCTATAAAGCCAACGGATTTTCTCTTTACTACAATTCACATTGTTGCTGAAATTAGCATGTAAAATCGGACTCTATCTTTAACCTCGTCCAATCATCCACTATAAAATTGATCCATTAGATATTAGATAATAAATATCTTTTAGAAAAACAAATATATTGAATGACGAATGATCCTCGAATTTTAAATCAACTTAAGCATCTTATTATTGATCAGACAATAACATGATCTGAGTATGATCTATGATAGTATCTTTCACTTCTTCTTCAAGAATAGATGAAACATTATATCATATAATTCATAATGATTTATTTCATAGATACGGTATTGAGGATCACTCGTTGGGATAACTTCCATCGAGTCTCTGCACCTATTCTGTTCGTTCATGAAACGAAACAACGGAATTTGGCTCAGGATTGCCTATTGTTTCCACCGAGGTTTCCCTGAATCTGAAAGCTATCACTTAGTAAGTTTCTATACTAAGGCTCAATCCAATCAAGTCCGCAGCGTCTGCCAATTCCGCCATACCCTCCCTCTGTTCCGAAAAAATAAAAAAAATGAAGCATATTATATCATACTATATTATATTCCATGTTTTGTTTTTGTAATTTCATCAAAACTTATTTATTGAACTATAAAGAAAAACATATCTTTCTATGTTTAATATTATTTACCATGACTAGAGATAATTATAGCCTTTTTCCAGTTTTCATGCAATGTTCGTTCCTACCTGAATCGAAAAAATAAAGCTTTTTTTATCCATATCAAATCAGATTTTATTATTGTCACAATTCTTTATATTCAGTTATGCTTAAATACAATCTGTATTATTAAATTTGAATACAACCTGTATTATTCATTGAATTATGGAGGTTAAATAGCTATTTATTATGTATATTATTTAAAAGTGTTTGTTCCTAACATAGCGTAATTCTTTTCTTTTTAATAAAGCCTGCTTAGCCCAGAGGCTAGAATACCGCACTTGTAATATGATGGTCATCGGTTCGACTCCGATAGCTGGCTCCTCCTTTGTCATTTCTCCCCGTCTCTCTCATTATTATAATTATTCGGAAAAAGAAAAGAATGAGATGATTATTCATTTCTTTTCATTTGTTTGTTTATTGAATCTCTGTTAAGATATTTTCTAGATATGAGAGAGATCAATAATTGGATATGAAAAGAATAATTAGGGAATCGAGGAGGAACAAATTGGAATAATCTCTAATGAAAAGATTTGATTCTTTCTGGGAAAAAAAGAAAGATTTCTTCAGATTAAACATTTGTTTCATCACCGGATAGTTTATGTATGCTATCCCCCTTTCATCAATTTTTCTTGCAAAATAAGGAGTTCCTACGTCCCGTTACCGAGGACCCCGCGTAAAAATAATACGCCGTCTGGGGAGGTTACCAGGGCCAACTCAGAAAACGCACAAAAAAAAGCCTGATTTTATTAACAGATCTGCTTCTAGTAAAAAAGCCTCTAAATATCGTGTTCGTTTGGAGGAGAAACAGAAGTTGCGTTTTCATTACGGATTAACCGAGCGACAATTACTTGAATATGTTCGTATTGCTAGGGGAGCCAAGGGCTCAACAGGCCAAGTATCATTACAATCACTCGAAATGCGTTCAGATAATATCATTCTTGGATTGGGTATGGCTCCTACCATTCCCGGAGCAAGACAAATGGTTAACCATAAACATATTCTGGTCAATGATTGTACAATAAACATACCAAGTTATCGTTGCAAACCCAAAGATGTTATTACTATGAGGAATCGGCCAAAATCTCAAGCTATGATCACAAGAAATAGAGATTCCTCTCGTAAATATAAAAAACCGAATCATTCGACTTTCCATTCATCACAAAACATAGGATTAGTTAATCAGATAATAGATCGTGAATGGATTGATTTAAAAATTAAGGAATTGCTAGTTGTGGAATATCATTCTCGTCAAGCTTAAAAAATAAAAAATGCTTGATGTTTTTATAGGTTTTTATAGAGAATATTCGGTTTTCCAATGGTAATTCTTCAGATAGAAAAAAAATTGCTTTATGGGGAAACGATTCGGATCTCTTTTTATTGCTCCCATACCATATGTTTTGTTTGTTCTACCACAAATCAATTACTAATCAAAGTTCCATTATCTGCTATATTTTATGGATCGAATTAGAGATATTCCCGTATAGTTATTCTATCCAAAAAATGATATATATATAAAACACGATTCAAAAAGATTTTTGTATTATTTAATGAATAATGTATCTAAAAGAATCGAGGTGCGAATACGGAAAGAGAGGGATTCGAACCCTCGGTAAGTGAAAACCTACATAGCATTTCCAATGCTACACCTTAAACCACTCGGCCATCTTTCCTTTTCCTACGGTACTTCTCCAGTTTAATCCATATCTTTATAAGATAACAAGATCCTTTTAGTAATTGTTATTATTGGAGTAGAATCAGTTCTATTCTATTTTGTCCCGATTCCCCGGAACAAGATAAAAATGAAAGAAAGAATTTTAAATTTCAAGAAATATCTGAAAAGACGAATAACCCCTCCTAAATATCAATGATACATTTCAAAAATTTAACCTCTTCGAAACTTAGATTTCTAAAAAACAAAAGCAGATTTTATTTGATATTATATGTATATGTATGTGTCATTATTATTAATGATACATACATATTATTCTTTTTATTTCTTCCTAGTTCCCCAGCCCGTCTAGGAAAAAGAAGGAACATGATTGTTCGAGGATCATCACAAATACTGAGAATAATAAATTTGTGATAGAGTTGTACAAAAAAGGTTATTTATATTGATGTTGATGATTCTACCTTTCAGTAAGAATTACTAATGAACTAATGAAATTAAATTTGAATGTTCTAATTCTTTGCTTTCTCCGGAAAAGACTCTTTTTCTGGTTATTGAATAATGATCCGAGAATCTTTCGTAAGGGGATTGGATTAAGATGCCTTTACACACTTACTCCCAATCTCGAGCAAAACAAAAAGATGTTAATGATTTTTCATAATATAATGAAAAATTATTTTATGAATGGATCTATCCTCAAAAAAAAAATGGTGAAAGATTAACGGAATTATAACTGACTATGCCTAGATCCCAGAGAAACGATAATTTTATTGATAAGACTTCTACAATTGTAGCAGATATTTTATTGCGGGTAATTCCAACTACCCGAAGGGAAAAAGAAGCATCTACTTATTACAGAGATGGTGTGATTCGATTCTCGATTCCGGGAACAACCTTGAAATCAAATATTGTAACATATGGAACTTACGCTTAGTGAAGGTGAGTTTCAGGAATATAATGAGACAATTCCTTCCACCGTGTATCCTCGGTTGATGCAGCCCTAGATACTTCAATTTACTATGAATCATGGTATTGAGCAAAGGGTTGAACCCATAAAAAAAAAAAAAAAAAAAAAAAAAAAAAAAAATAGACTTTGAAAAAGTAAGTTGTTTTTATTCCATGGACATGCATGGGGGAGAAGCACTACGTGTAGGAATCGACAATACAAAGGCTTCGTTATAGTTCATACAAATTATCCGCTTTCCGAAGCTGATAAATAATTTGTGGTTGGGACAACGAACTTCCATCTCGTTTGTATTCTGGATACCCATATAACCATCGAAGGTTGTCGAAGTAGCAAACCCCTGGAAAATACGAAGCGTTAAGAACGAAGAAATTGTTAAAGTTTATATTTCTAACAACAGAAATTAATCTTTGCAAGAAGGATGGCTAGAGATAAATTATGGAGACACTAGCCCCTGCCAGTTTATGATGTTGGGTAAGAAATTTTTTTTGATTCTATAGAGCATTCCCCTTCTTGTACACCATACAGGAGAAGCCGTACGAGGTGAAAATCTCACGTACGGTTTTGAAGCGGGGCTCGATTTCCTCGAGCAACCGTAACGAATGTCAGCTCAATCCGAAGGAGAATATGCGGAAGCCTTACAAAATTATTACGAAGCCATGCGCCTAGAAATTGATCCTTATGATCGAAGTTACATACCGTATAATATAGGGCTTATTCACACAAGTAATGGAGAACATACGAGGGCTTTAGAATATTATTTCCAAGCATTAGAACGAAATCCATCCTTGCCACAAGCTTTCAATAATATGGCTGTGATCTGTCATTACGTGCGACTATCTATACTACAGAGTCTGCTGGTTGAGAACTACCGGGAATGAACAAAGGGGGGTTTCTACATATTCACTATTATTAAGCAATAGTTTTTCTTAGCTGTAGAAAGGAAATCCTCATGGAAGCCCGGGCATGGGGAAATGAATGAAGCCTATACTATATGCTCTACGGATAAGATGATTCAATTGATAAAGAAAGCGCCGCGAAGATCGATTATCGGAAGCTTGGGCTGATACGAAAGAATCCGCTTACTTACAAAAAAGTATAAAATAATCAACTTGTGTAATAGAGCCGATTTAATGAGCGAGCAGCGGTGTAGCATCAAATCCTAAGGAAAAAAAAAAACACTTTTCAATAAATTGAAATTTTTGATCGAGTATTTTTTCAAAAAAGAATCTCTTGGAGTAAGATAGTTACCATTCGAAAAAAAAAAAAATTACATCTCTAAAAAAAAAAAAAAGATAGAGATTTTTTTGGATTCAATTTTCGTTCTTGGTAGGAGAAGGGATAAGATTTGGTTCCCCTGTTCGGGGTTCAATCCCAAACATACTTCACCAACTATTCCGGCTTTTTTGAGTACATAAATCCATAGTTTGCAAATGAATTTTCTTTGATTTATTTTATCATCTCATCATTTATGTATGTACGTAAAAAAGAAACTGAATAACTTTTGATGGAGCCGTATGAGGTAGGAAACCCTCAAGTACAGTTCTAAGGGAGGGAACCTTTTCGGAGTTGACTGACCTATCCCGACCGAGGAGAGCAAGCCATTCAGCAAGGGGATTTTGATACTTCCGAAGCTTGGTTCGACAAAGCTGCTGATTACTGGGAACAAGCTATAGCACTTGCTCCAAGCAATTACATTGAAGCACAGAATTGGTTGAAAATTGCAGGACGTCTTAAAGATTCATAACATACATTTATAATTGATCCTTCCATATTCTCGGCTTTTATATTATATGGGATTTGAAGGAACGATTATAATGTATCCCATCTAGCAGTCGGATTAGATTCTTCTTTTTTTTTTTATTATTATTCCCTCTCTTTACAATATCTTCCTTTACAACTCTTTCGTCGTAGAAATAAATTAAGCATTCATAGAAAAAGTAAGATTATCTATATATGCTTAATAGGTTCCTATTCGGAGTAATGAGAAGAAATTTAACAAAAGATAGAAACGTTTTCAACCATCCATTTATGGATAACCAACCATATCTGGTCATTATTATGGAATAACTAAGTATAACCGATCATTATCGGATGATACATTATGTATACATAATATAATTACGTCTTTTCCGTATCATATTACAATATATTCATATTTTTTGATTGCTTTACGAGATACGAGCTAGGCTGTATACATTGTATATACATATACAATGTAGGCTGGGTAAAGACTTATCAAAACTGATTTTATATAATGATATAGTTATTGTAATAATACAATTGTGAGCTAAGGAAAAACTCAATCAAATAGTGGTCCATTAAGCACCTTCGAGGTGTGTCATAATAAAATTGAATACCTGCCCTAGGTAGCTTCTGTATCATAGTCGCCCCAGTTATAAACCGGTAAAGGAAAAAAGTTTGGAGAATCTATAGCTTTCAGAAGTTCACCAATTATTCTTGGCGGGTTTCCCCCGTGTCCTATCCGGAAAGAGGAGAACTTCGATGACTATCCGTTTACCGGAACCAGAAGTCAAAATTACGGTAGAAAGGGATCCTATAAAAACCTCTTTTGAGAAATGGGCTAAACCTGGGCATTTCTTAAAGACTAAGGGCCCTAACACTACCACTTGGATTTGGAACCTACACGCCGATGCTCATGATTTTGACAGTCATACCAATGAGTTGGAAGATATTTCTCGCAAAGTCTTTAGTGCTCACTTTGGGCAATTAGCCATCATTCTCGTTTGGCTAAGCGGTATGTACTTCCATGGGGCTCGTTTCTCCAATTATGAAGCGTGGCTTAGTGATCCTACTCACATTAAACCTAGTGCTCAGGTTGTTTGGCCAATAGTGGGTCAGGAGATTCTAAATGGAGATGTAGGTGGAGGTTTTCGGGGAATACAAATAACCTCTGGCTTTTTTCAAATTTGGCGAGCCTCTGGGATAACTAGTGAATTACAACTGTACTCTACCGCAATAGGTGGATTGGTTCTCGCAGCGTTAATGCTCTTTGCTGGTTGGTTTCACTACCACAAAGCTGCTCCCAAATTGACCTGGTTCCAAGATGTAGAATCTATGTTAAATCATCATCTGGCAGGACTCTTAGGATTAGGTTCTCTATCCTGGGCAGGACACCAAGTACACGTCTCTCTACCTATTAACCAACTTTTAGACGCTGGAGTAGATGCTAAAGAAATCCCTCTTCCTCATGAATTCATTCTAAATCGTGATCTTTTAGCTCAACTTTATCCAAGTTTCGCTAAAGGGCTAACCCCATTCTTTACCCTAAATTGGTCAGAATATTCGGATTTTTTAACTTTTCGTGGAGGACTAAATCCAATAACGGGGGGGTTGTGGCTGACCGATACTGCCCATCATCATTTAGCTATTGCAGTTGTTTTTCTTATAGCCGGTCATATGTATAGAACTAATTGGGCCATTGGTCATAGCCTAGAGCAGATTCTAGAAGCTCATAAAGGTCCATTTACGGGTGAAGGGCATAAGGGCCTTTATGATATTCTAACCACCTCATGGCATGCTCAATTGGCTCTCAACCTAGCTATGCTAGGTTCTTTAACAATTGTGGTAGCTCATCACATGTATTCCATGCCTCCTTATCCATACCTGGCTACTGACTATGGTACTCAACTTTCTTTGTTCACACATCACATGTGGATTGGTGGATTTCTCATAGTTGGAGCTGCTGCACATGCAGCCATCTTCACGGTAAGGGACTACGATCCAACCACTCAATATAACAATTTATTAGATCGTGTTCTTAGACACCGCGATGCAATAGTATCACATCTCAACTGGGCATGTATCTTCCTAGGGTTCCACAGCTTCGGCTTATATATCCATAACGACACCATGAGTGCTTTAGGACGTCCCCAAGACATGTTCTCAGATACTGCTATACAATTACAACCTGTATTTGCCCAATGGGTACAAAATACCCATGCTATAGCACCTAGTTTAACAGCTCCCAATTCAGCAGCAAGCACTAGCTTAACCTGGGGAGGTGGTGACTTAGTAGCAGTGGGTGGCAAGGTGGCTTTGTTACCAATTCCGTTAGGAACCGCAGACTTTTTGGTACATCACATTCATGCATTTACTATCCATGTAACTGTATTGATCCTACTTAAAGGTGTTTTATTTGCTCGCAGTTCCCGTTTAATACCCGATAAAGCTAATCTTGGTTTTCGTTTTCCCTGCGATGGACCCGGAAGGGGAGGAACGTGTCAAGTATCTGCTTGGGATCATGTTTTCCTAGGTTTATTTTGGATGTATAACTCAATCTCAGTGGTAATATTTCACTTTAGCTGGAAAATGCAATCTGATGTTTGGGGTAGTATAAGTGACCAAGGGATAGTGACCCATATTACAGGGGGAAACTTTGCACAAAGTTCAATTACAATTAATGGATGGCTTCGCGACTTTTTATGGGCACAGGCCTCTCAAGTAATCCAATCCTATGGTTCCTCGTCATCTGCATATGGTCTTCTATTCTTGGGTGCTCACTTTGTCTGGGCTTTCAGTCTAATGTTCTTATTTAGTGGTCGTGGATACTGGCAAGAACTCATCGAATCTATCGTTTGGGCTCACAACAAATTAAAAGTTGCTCCTGCTATCCAGCCTAGAGCCTTAAGTATTGTACAAGGCCGTGCTGTGGGGGTAGCTCATTACCTCCTGGGTGGAATTGCCACAACATGGGCATTCTTCCTAGCAAGAATCATTGCAGTAGGATAATGGCTAGGAGGATCCGAAAAGCATTATGGCATCAAGATTTCCGAAATTCAGCCGGGGCCTATCCCAAGACCCAACTACTCGTCGTATTTGGTTCGGTATTGCTACCGCACATGACTTCGAGAGCCATGATGATATTACCGAAGAGCGTCTTTACCAAAAAATTTTTGCTTCTCACTTTGGTCAGTTAGCAATAATCTTCTTGTGGACCTCCGGTAATTTATTCCATGTAGCTTGGCAAGGTAATTTCGAAGCATGGGTACAAGATCCTTTGCATACAAGACCTATTGCTCATACAATATGGGACCCTCATTTCGGCCAACCAGCTGTAGAAGCGTTTACTCGAGGAGGGGCTTCAGGCTCAGTCAATATTGCTTATTCCGGCGTTTATCAATGGTGGTACACGATTGGCTTGCGTACTAATCAGGATCTTTATACTGGAGCTCCCTTTTTGCTAATTCTTTCTGCTCTTTTTTTGATAGCGGGTTGGTTGCATTTACAACCTAAATGGAAACCAAGTGTCTCGTGGTTCAAAAACGCTGAATCTCGTCTCAATCATCATTTGTCAGGACTCTTTGGAGTAAGCTCTTTGGCTTGGACGGGACATCTAGTTCATGTCGCCATTCCCGAATCAAGAGGTGAGCACGTAAGATGGGATAATTTACTGACTGCATTACCGCACCCTCAAGGTTTAGGGCCTCTCTTCGTGGGGCAGTGGGGCGTTTATGCTCAAAATGCTGATTCCGGTAGTCATTTATTTGGTACTTCCCAAGGAGCAGGTACTGCTATTCTAACCTTCCTCGGAGGATTTCATCCGCAAACTCAAAGTTTATGGTTGACTGATATTGCTCATCATCATTTAGCTATTGCCTTTGTTTTCCTCGTAGCCGGTCATATGTACAGAACTAATTTTGGAGTTGGGCATAGTATAAAGGAAATTCTAGAAGTACATGCTCCTCCAAGAGGCCGATTGGGACGTGGACATAAGGGACTTTACGACACAATCAATAATTCTCTCCACTTTCAATTAGGTCTTGCTTTAGCTTCTCTGGGAGTTATTACTTCTTTAGTGGCTCAACATATGTATTCCTTACCTGCTTATGCATTCATAGCACAAGACTTCACTACTCAAGCTGCATTATATACTCATCATCAGTATATTGCTGGGTTTATTATGACGGGTGCGTTTGCTCATGGAGCCATCTTCTTTATTAGGGATTACAATCCGGAACAGAATAAGGGTAATGTATTGGCGAGAATGTTGGAACATAAAGAAGCTATCATATCTCATCTAAGTTGGGCTAGTTTATTCCTGGGTTTTCATACCTTGGGACTCTATGTCCATAACGATGTTATGCTCGCTTTTGGTACTCCGGAGAAACAAATCTTGATTGAACCCGTATTCGCTCAATGGATCCAATCCACTCATGGCAAAGCTTTATATGGTTTTGATGTACTCCTATCCTCGGCAAATAGTCCAGCGTTTAATGCTGGTCAAAGCATTTGGTTACCCGGTTGGTTGGATGCTATTAATAATAATAGTAACTCGCTATTTCTAACCATAGGTCCCGGAGATTTTTTGGTTCATCATGCCATTGCTTTGGGTTTACACACAACCACGTTGATCCTAGTAAAAGGTGCTTTAGATGCACGTGGCTCCAAGCTAATGCCAGACAAAAAAGAATTTGGTTATAGTTTTCCATGCGATGGTCCGGGACGAGGTGGGACTTGTGATATTTCAGCTTGGGATGCTTTTTATTTGGCAGTCTTTTGGATGTTAAATACTATTGGATGGGTTACGTTCTATTGGCATTGGAAGCATATTACCTTATGGCAGGGAAATGTAGCTCAATTCAACGAATCTTCTACTTATTTAATGGGATGGTTAAGAGATTACTTGTGGTTAAATTCCTCGCAACTTATTAATGGATACAATCCATTTGGTATGAACAGTTTATCTGTTTGGGCATGGATGTTCTTATTTGGGCATCTCGTTTGGGCTACTGGATTCATGTTTCTTATCTCTTGGCGTGGATACTGGCAGGAACTTATTGAGACTCTAGCATGGGCTCATGAGCGTACACCTCTAGCTAATTTGGTGCGCTGGAGGGATAAGCCAGTGGCTCTTTCTATTGTTCAAGCAAGATTAGTTGGATTAGCTCATTTTTCTGTGGGTTATATATTTACCTATGCGGCTTTCCTAATTGCTTCTACATCAGGCAAATTTGGCTAGTCATCATCTCTAGTAAGATCAGAATTATTAAATTAAGCCTACCCTTGGATCGGGACTGACTAGACTTAGACTAACGGTAGGCCTAATCCCATTCCACTGAATGAAATAGTTAGGAGTGAAAGAAGAAGTAGAGAAAGAGATGAATAATCCTCTTTCATTCCAAAATTTGACATAAAAATGTTATTTATTATTAATTGAACCATTATGGCAAGAAAGAGTCTTATCCAGAGGGAGGAAAAGAAGCAAAGGTTGGAACAAAAATACCATTCTATTCGTCAATCTTTAAAAGAGAGGATGAGTAAGGTTTTTTCATTAGATGAAAAATGGGAAATTCATAGAGAATTACAATCCTTACCACGTAATAGTGCACCTACGCGTCTTCATCGTCGTTGTTTCCTGACTGGAAGACCTAGAGCTAATTATCGAGACTTTGGTTTATCTAGGCACGTGCTTCGCGAGATGGCTCATGCATGTTTGTTGCCCGGAGTAACAAAATCTAGTTGGTAAAAAAGAAAAAATTCGGAAAGATTGGATATGAATGTAATTGAGAATAATCCCTAAAAGGGAAATTCTCTACGTTTGAATATTATATTGCTTGTCCAGTGAATCATATTTATATATTAATTAATTAATAATAATAATATATAAATTGCGCGGGGTAGAGCAGCCTGGTAGCTCGCAAGGCTCATAACCTTGAGGTCACGGGTTCAAATCCCGTCTCCGCCAAAACCAAAGTTTTTAGCCTTTTCTAGTTTATGTATGAATCTCTATACCTTCATTTTATTCAAGAATTAAAAAACGAATCTAAGATTATATCGATTCTATATTCCACTTATATCCTTTTGGGGGAATGGGCGGGTAGCGGGAATCGAACCCGCATATTCTCCTTGGCAAGGAGGAATTTTACCATTAAACCATACCCGCAACTGCTTCTTTTCTCTCGTTCTCCACTATATTAGTAGATTCACTTGTATATAGTCAATTATTGATTAATAATGCAAATTTAAATTACTTATTCCTTTATTGAAAGACGGAACGAATCGGTAATGGAACTCAACCCTCCCCTGGGAAACACTTTAGATTCTGTGCCTCAGTGCTTTCATTCAACCAAGGAAGGGGATGCCGCAACTCAGCCAAAAACTTAGGATATGGAGGAGTTAAGGATACCTACTAAAAAGACTGATCCGATCCGTGGCGAAGCACCCGAAAATACGACATTTTTGTTACTTGACCAACCGTCAGGAGAGGCAAGCACAACAGGCACACCAATTACTGGGAGAAATGAAATCGCGATTAATGCAAACACGGCCAACTGAAAGGCAATAGTCATGGTTGTGGTTTTCCAGGTTCTTAACGAATGAAACGGATTATACCATTTGATCCCTATCTGGCATAGATCTTGAAAACCAAGCCAAACGTATCATATAAACAATTTAATTCGACTATATTTATAATTGAGCCTTATTAACTTCTCCCATCTGCAGATGATGCTTTTTGCATATCTTTCAAAAGAGAGATATTATATGTTATTCACACAATATAAATATTTACTAATGATTATGGTACCGATATTATAGATGCTACCGAAATAAGTTATAGTTACGTAGAATGAATTTTAGGAGAGATGGCCGAGTGGTTTATGGCTCCGGTCTTGAAAACCGGTATAGTTTCAGCGCTATCGAGGGTTCGAATCCCTCTCTCTCCTTCCGTCGAAGAATCATCTCATTCACGAATCTAGTTATCAATATCAATTGATTTGAAAGCTCGGCTATTCATAGCCGAGCTTTTAGCAGGACGGTATTTATCACTCGTATTCGGGGAAGCTTTTTCTTAGCTGAGCTGGAATTCCAGCTTACTCATTTCTATTCACTCCTCTAGTTAAGGGGTGTCATAGAAAGGACAGGTTCGGAATCACGGTCAATTCCTTTCTCAAATCCGGCTGCAGCTGCACGAGCTCTTCCTGCATGCCATAAATGACCTACAAAGAAAAAGAATCCTAGAACAAAATGGGAGGTAGCTAACCAACTCCGAGGAGAAACATAGTTCACTGCATTAATCTCAGTAGCTACTCCACCTACGGAATTCAAAGAACCTAAAGGAGCATGAGTCATATATTCCGCCGAGCGTCGTTCCTGCCAAGGCTGTATGTCTTTTTCCAACTTATTCAAATCCAAACCATTAGGACCCCTTAGGGGTTCCAACCATGGAGCACGAAGATCCCAGAAGCGCATCGTTTCTCCCCCAAAAATAATCTCTCCAGTGGGGGAACGCATAAGGTATTTACCTAAACCAGTGGGTCCTTGAGCAGAACCTACGTTAGCTCCAAGGCGTTGGTCTCTAACCAGAAAGGTAAACGCTTGAGCTTGAGAGGCCTCTGGACCAGTAGGACCATAAAATTCGCTAGGATAAGCTGTATTGTTAAACCAAACGAAGCAACAAGCGATGAAACCAAAGACGGAAAGAGCCCCTAAACTATAAGACAAGTAAGCTTCTCCAGACCATACGAAAGCACGACGAGCCCATGCAAAAGGTTTGGTTAGAATGTGCCAGATTCCACCGAAAATACAAATAGAACCTAACCAAACATGTCCCCCAATTATATCTTCCAAATTGTCTACACTAACAATCCAACCTTCTCCACCAAAAGGTGATTTGAGTAAATAACCGAATATAACGCTTGGACTAAGGGTAAGATTTGTTATTTTCCTTACATCTCCACCACCGGGAGCCCAAGTATCATATACGCCCCCAAAATACAAGGCTTTAAACGCTAGAAGGAGAGCACCAACACCTAGCAAGATTAGGTGAATACCTAAAATAGTGGTCATTTTGTTCTTATCTTTCCATACATAACCGAAAAATGGAAAGGATTCTTCTAAAGTTTCGGGTCCGATAAGTGCGTGATAAACACCCCCAAAACCTAAAACTGCGGAAGAGATTAAGTGAAGCACTCCGGATACGAAGTATGGGAAGGTATCTACAACTTCTCCGCCAGGGCCTACTCCCCATCCCAAAGTAGCCAGATGGGGAAGTAGAATTAAACCTTGTTCATACATAGGCTTTTCCGGTACGAAATGAGCTACTTCAAATAAGTTCATCGCTCCAGCCCAGAACACAATCAATCCGGCATGAGCCACGTGGGCACCAAGCAATTTACCAGATAAGTTTATAAGTCGGGCATTACCGGCCCACCAAGCAAAGCCAGTGGTTTCTTGATCACGACCACCTAAAGCCAAGGTTCCATTAAAGAGCGTTTCCACGGGGTAGAACCTCCTCGGGGAATACAAGGTTTTCATGAGGCTGATCCTGGGCCGCCATCCAAGCACGAATACCCTCGTTCAAAAGAATGTTTTTGGTGTAGAAAGTTTCAAACTCAGGATCTTCTGCTGCACGGATCTCCTGAGAGACAAAGTCATATGCCCGCAGATTCAAGGCTAGACCAACTACTCCGATAGCACTCATCCATAAACCAGTTACGGGTACGAATAACATGAAGAAATGTAACCAACGTTTGTTGGAGAAAGCAACACCGAAAATTTGGGACCAGAAACGATTAGCGGTAACCATGGAATAAGTCTCTTCAGATTGAGTTGGGTTAAAAGCACGGAATGTATTTGCACCATCACCATCCTCGAATAGAGTATTTTCCACAGTAGCACCGTGAATAGCACATAGAAGAGCAGCACCCAATACTCCAGCGACTCCCATCATATGAAATGGGTTTAAAGTCCAATTGTGGAAACCCTGGAAAAAAAGGATAAATCGGAAGATCGCTGCTACACCGAAGCTGGGTGCAAAGAACCAACCAGACTGGCCCAATGGATAGATCAGGAATACAGAAACAAAAACAGCAATCGGACCAGAGAATGCAATTGCGTTGTAGGGACGCAATTGTACAGATCGAGCAAGTTCAAATTGGCGCAACATGAAACCTATTAAACCAAAGGCACCGTGTAGGGCAACGAAGGTCCATAAACCACCCAATTGGCACCAACGAGTAAAGTCTCCCTGTGCTTCAGGACCCCATAATAGCAGCAAAGAGTGTGCTAAACTATCAGCAGGAGTAGAGACTGCGGCAGTCAGAAAGTTACAACCTTCCAAATAAGAACTAGCCAATCCGTGAGTATACCATGAGGTTACAAAGGTTGTACCCGTAAACCATCCACCCAAAGAAAAATAGGCACAGGGAAAAAGCAATAGACCAGACCAACCCACGAATACAAAACGATCTCTCCTTAGCCAATCGTCCATGTTATCAAATAAACCTTTTCGCTCTTTGGAAAACTTTCCAATGGCTATAGTCATAGTGATTCTCCCATTCAACTATTTCAACCATTTTTGAGCACCTTATCACTATCGAATCATTGAAAGATATCATATTCGATCATCCACGAACGATCCTTTTTCTTTCTTTGCCCCCTCCAAAGAATTCTCTGATCAATTTTATAGATGCATCATAGTCCATTTGTTGGTTCAAAGCATTCAATATAGATAGAATGAATCTTTGCCTGGTCTCGAAACGGACTTAGCAAAGACCTTTTAGAAGGTAGGTAAGCTTTTCTTTTCTCCCTAGTATTTTCTCCCACAAGGATTGATTCCCCTTCCTTTTGATGTCCCTTTAACCTAATATTATTGAAATTCTTTGAATCCCCTTCTTAGATCCGTTTGAGCAATAGAAGTAACGTCTCTTATCCTTATTTCATCGGGATGCATCTATTTTACATTCTCCTTCCGTAAAAAATAGGATATATATATATAAATATATGTATTTATAAACCAAGAGACTTTTCTAACTTATGGGGAGCAAGCAGTAGGAGAAGGAAAGAGGCAGGATTCAATTCTCAAAATTAAAACATTTTAATGTGAATGAAAAACTAACTTCTTTTTCATTTTGAAAAGCCTGATTTAAGTTTTTTGATTCCAGGCTTATCTTTGATATAAAATTCACATTTACGGTTTCGAGTCAATTTTGATATTAGGGTAGCCAACTTATATACAATATAATAAGTCAAGTTTACTATTTTCATAAAATTGATGATCTTTCCATATCAAACGTTTAAGGATTTATTATTAGTTATGGAGTGGATCGATCGGGATTCGAATCCCCCGCTCACCCTCATAAAATAAAAGGATTTTTTTTTGATCAAATAAAATATCGATCATTCGTTATATTATTCAGAAATTCCCTTGTTAATCTGAGCTAAGGGATTAATTCTCGGGGGGTCAAAAACCCGGCCTATACTAATTACACCATCCTTTACAATGTCATTCCTTTCTTCGGACATACATCGATCGTATATATGGAAAGCTCCTAACTCTTGACTAACCTTAACTAATGCCCTATTTATCTTTTCCTACCAAAATAAGTAATCCATCATGTTATGAGCTAATAGATATTTCCACGCAATTATTTACGAGAATTGGACCGGGTGGAGCAATAATACCCCACTCCCGAGTTGATAAAAAATGGAAACTTATAAGACCACTACATATTCTTTTTGCTCGATATAGAGAATTAGAATTCTGAATTTTAAATTGTAATTATTCAAACTATTATGTTTTTGATAAAACTTTCTTTCTCATCTGACTATTCCAATTTAGTAAGTGTTCATGAGTGGATTCTCATCCAGGAGGATATAAAATGGAATAGAATACCTTCTATGGCTATGGAGAAAATATGGAAGCCCTTTATCGGATTTGAACCGATGACTTACGCCTTACCATGGCGTTACTCTACCACTGAGTTAAAAGGGCTTCTTTGAGGGGAAGAATTGTATTATTGCAAGAACAAATATAGTTTGATTGAAAAATCAAGAAAATGTCAACTAGTTCATAAAAATATATAGCTTATTTCTGGCCTAATCTTTCCATATGCATAGAAGTTAATAATAAAAATCATATAGGTTATGCAAGTCATTTAGTTAATGCAATCCACGTAGATCATCAAAATCTGGAACCAATAAAATCGACTCTAATTTTATTTTCATTGTTATTTACTTTATTATTAGTATTAGAATCATTTATTAGTCATATTTATCCCCTTTCCGTAATGCGGATCCTTCTCATATTTTTCCAATTATATTACACATCATATGATTCTTAATTGAATTGTTTTGATATATTAAAGGATTCAGTTCTCATCATATCGATGAACTTCTTTTTACCCATTTTATAATCTGTAATCTAAACTAAAATGATTTTTCCGATGAAATTGTAACAGGTTTTGTTCTTCCATTCTCTCCAACGAAGAACTCTTATCTATCATTCCTTTATATGGGATAAAGTTCGTTGAATATATATAATATAACCGAAGAAAAGCACAAACACTTCAAAAAAAAATTTTTAATTTTCAATAATCTCCTCTCCGGGTAGATGCTATGTATGGGCAATTCAATTAAATATTTCCGTATGGTCGTTTTGACCCTGGAAATAATTAGTCACTTCGAAGTGTTTCGATTAGGAAAAATAGTTTGTAGGAGGTAAGGATGGTGATAAAGTTAGTTCGAAAAGGGTTTACTTTCTTTATTCTCTCGCGGAGGAGGAAAAAGAAAGCATAGTTCCCCTCCTACCCCACCCCAAAGTCCAAAATATTATTTCATAAACAAATTATAGTAAAATTGAATTTCTACCATTTGATCTTGTAGTAACTATGGAAATAAACTAGGATATAGCAGGACAAACATAACATTATGTTCTAGAACGAGATGGGCGAGTAAAAAGCGTAGTGATTCTCTAGAGGGAGAATATAATATTATGGAATGAACCACGGTTAATCTTCTATGAGAAAGGTAAGTGCGCCCTGACTTATATATTGAATAAAAAAAAATTACCTTTTTTATTTAACCCCTGCTCCGAACTTGTTCTAAATACAACTTGCTCATTCAAAAACTTCGTAGATTTTTGAATGAGCAAGTTGTTTCGTCTAATCTGATCGAGGAGATAAGATTTAATAAATAAACTATTGATTGTTGATTAAAATCTTGTAATATTCAATAATGAATCCAAATAGATAAGACATGATTCATACAATACGTATAGGTTTACTCTAATATAGCATAAAAAAAAACTGGGTTCAAAATACCATACCTAATTATCGGGTTAAAGGTGGAGATGAGATAACATACTCGGCTTCAAATAATATATATATATCGCTGGGTGGGATGTGTGAACCTCAGATGTTAAGCCGTCCATCTCCCGTAGGTAGAAATGAAACTAATAATTGGAAATATTATTGGAATGAAATGAACCATACTATTGACAGTAAATAATGAATTGAGTAACATAAGGATAAGCCCCCATCGTCTAGAGGCCCAGGACATCTCCCTTTCACGGAGGCGGCGGGGATTCGAATTCCCCTGGGGGTACGAAAAGTCTTCGGAATCACGAATATCCCGAGAACTTTCCGCACCCGTTTCTATTCCCATCCCGATATAAGAGAGAGGGGTAAAAACTTTTATTCCCCTTTCTTTCCAACTGACTGGGTCGATGCTCGAGTGGTTAATGGGGACGGACTGTAAATCCGCTGGCAATGCCTACGCTGGTTCAAATCCAGCTCGACCCAATGTCATGTCAACTTATCAATCCATTCATTATTCAATTAATTTATTATATGAAGTTTCTTTCTCTGGTTGATCTGAACATTCAGCATCAATAAAAGATTACTGCTCCATAATGGGATTACTGCTTCAATAACAAAGATCCCGTTTCGTTTTCGTCTATCGATATTGTCCTATTCGTAGAGAAACGTATCTATTCTAATTCCACCCAGACAGAACAATTACAATAATTGTAAAGAATAGATTTGACACATAAGTTTTTGATCGACATAATAACTAAACTGTTTTTAATGGGATTGTAGTTCAATCGGTTAGAGTACCGCCCTGTCAAGACGGAAGTTGCGGGTTCGAGCCCCGTCAATCCCGAATCACCAAATTAATTTGATTTATTAAAAAAAACTAGGATAAGTTTCTTAGCAAAACCTCACTTACTTGAAGTGAATTCGGACCCCATGCTCTTACGGGATTCCGAATCTCGTGTGTCCACCATTTCACCACTAAAACCCTCTATACCTTATCTAATTCTCTAAATATAGACTAAGTATTTTCTTATTTTTTCAACCAATTATCGGAATTCTTTTCATAAACGCAGGCGAACGACGGGGATTGAACCCGCGCGTGGTGGATTCACAATCCACTGCCTTAATCCGCTTGGCTACGTCCGCCCCCTTCTACTCATTCATTCCATTCGGATATGATAATGACCCCGAAGGTGGTTAGGGAGAATTTTTGAGATCCCTTCTAGGGACTCTAGGGGCCCGGCCCCTTTAAGCAGCAGGGACCCCTGCGGTCTCCCTTTCAATTAATCAGGGTCATTATCTTTCTCCGAGAACCCCCTGTTTGATCCTAACTTTCAACGTTAAGGTTGAAAAGTTACGACTGAGTTACTATCTTTTTATCGATAATAACTAGGAATCTGTAGAGACATTAATTAACCGTTTGCGGAAGGAGCTTCAATAGAAGCTAAATCTAGAGGGAAGTTGTGAGCGTTACGTTCGTGCATAACTTCCATACCAAGGTTGGCACGGTTGATAATGTCAGCCCAGGTATTGATTACACGACCTTGGCTGTCAACTACAGATTGGTTGAAGTTAAAACCATTTAGGTTGAAAGCCATGGTGCTGATGCCCAACGCGGTGAACCAAATACCTACTACAGGCCAAGCAGCCAAGAAGAAGTGTAGAGAACGGGAGTTGTTAAAGCTAGCGTATTGGAAGATCAACCGGCCAAAGTAACCGTGAGCAGCTACGATGTTATAGGTTTCTTCCTCTTGACCAAACTTATAACCTGCATTAGCAGATTCATTCTCCGTGGTTTCTCGAATCAAACTTGAAGTTACTAGAGAACCATGCATAGCACTGAATAAAGAGCCACCGAATACACCAGCTACACCCAACATATGAAATGGGTGCATAAGGATGTTGTGTTCAGCTTGGAACACAATCATGAAGTTGAAGGTACCAGAGATTCCCAAAGGCATACCATCGGAGAAGCTTCCCTGACCGATGGGGTAGATTAAAAAAACAGCGGTAGCAGCTGCAACGGGAGCTGAATATGCAACAGCAATCCAGGGACGCATACCTAGACGGAAGCTGAGTTCCCATTCACGACCCATGTAGCAAGCTACGCCAAGTAGGAAGTGAAGAACGATTAGTTCGTAGGGACCACCATTGTATAGCCATTCATCAACGGAAGCTGCTTCCCAGATAGGGTAGAAGTGTAAACCGATAGCTGCAGAAGTTGGAATGATGGCACCAGAGATGATATTGTTTCCGTAAAGGAGAGAACCGGAAACGGGCTCACGGATACCGTCAATATCCACTGGAGGAGCTGCAATAAAAGCAATGATGAATACAGAAGTTGCAGTTAGTAGGGTAGGAATCATCAATACACCAAACCATCCAATATAAAGGCGGTTTTCGGTGCTGGTAATCCAATTGCAGAAGCGACCCCATAGGCTCGCGCTTTCGCGTCTCTCTATAATTGCGGTCATGGTAAAATTTGGCTTGTTGAATAAGAATTATTACCCAAGCACAAATATTATATTTTGTATGCTTGTTATTCTATATTATACGGAGTTACCCCCTTGTTGTCAACCCCTGTTTCTTATTCAGAGGTCCAGATTCTTAAAATACGTAAAACAGTAAGTAATTAAATGATTGGAGTGACATAAGTAGCCTATGTTACATAACTTACTTGCAACATAACAAATATCATTTCATCTTTATCTCATCAATAGGGAAACATACCCATTATATACTATTTCAAATTTAAAGTGTAAGAGAAAAAAAAATGAATTGAATCCGATCAATTGGGTTCGGGTTGGCCGGGGCTCGAACTCATCCAGAACTCGTCGGATGAAAGTAGGTGAATTACTCTCCTCTGGGGGCCGGTTTTCTGCGTTTGCAATTTTCATTGCGCATGGCTCTCTCTATGCTATGTACGTACCTATCGCTTCAGTTCTTTCACAAGATTATCTTGAGTCTCGGCAATTGAATTGCCCGACGAGCCTCTCGTTAGTAGAATCAGTTTCGAATTCGAGTATACCTCTTTTTTGCAACGAATTTGCTAAAGAATTTATTTGGATAATATCCAAATACCAAAATTTTTTTTTATGATAATGAACCTTGGGGAGAAACGGGGATATTAACTCTGGTTTCTCCGAAAAAGAAGATCTCGGAAACAGTTTTGAACCATATTTTTTCCACACAACGCGTATTGTACTTTTATGCCTACAAGCCAAAGTTTTCGCGCATGAAAATCGAAGTATATATTGTATTCGATACAACCCCTCTTTATTTGAACATCCACTATAATAATAGTCGATATTTTTCCAAATTTGATTGAATCGGTTGAGAATGTCATCGTCTCTTAGAGCAGTCCAAGCTAATTTACCAATTGGATGTCCCAAAGTATCGCAAAATTTTTCTTTGGCTAATAATCCGATTAGACCGGAAATTGGAGTTATAGCACACAATTCTCTGGTAGGAAGACTGATAGCAATGGGTAAATCATCCACCATTTCAGCTCGAACTGTAGTGATTTTGGGTCCAATACCTAGGATATAACCCAAAAAAGGAAAACAATCTTTGGATGATTTTTGAATACGTATCCTGTATGGTTGAACCCAAAAATGAAAATGATATTGCCAAAATCTTAAAAAAAAATGCTTCCATCTCTGGGCTAAATATTTAGTACCTTTCAAAGCTACCATGTAATTGTTTTCATATCTTACATAATGAATAGAAGGATTTTTCACGAAAAAAGAGACGTTTTCCGGTTGAGTAATCATCCATGATGGCTTCGCAACATAGGATGGCTTTGCAATATGCTCGATCTTTTGAATAGAGTTAGTTTGATCGGATGAAGCGGAGAACGATTCAAAATGTAAGGTTTTTTCCCAAAGGGAGACTAAAGTAGATTCGGATTCATATATATAGTAATTCCATAAAAATATGGATAACCTATTTGTTTCTCTTGGAGAGAAAAAGATGGTTGTATTTGAGATAATTAGATTTTGTTGTTCGTGGAGAATGAATCGTAATAGGTGTAGAAAGGGAGCATCCTAAATCCGTCGACGAAAAATTCGAATAAGTACTTCTGGATGGAGAGAATAGGGTAATTTAGTACCTAAGAAATAATAGGAATGCGAAAAATGATCCTCCATGAAAGGGAATATGGAATGAATAGATCGAAAACTATTCCATTCATTCGTTTCCCTTAACAAGGGTTGCAATTGCATCAAGAAATGGATTTGCAGAACTATAGTCGGACCTTCTCGAATTGATCCGCAAGAAGAATTGATATAGTAATTGAAAGATTGATTTTTTTTATCACCCTTCCTCCCAAGACGCTTCCTTGATAAAGATAAAAAAGTATCTGGAAGGTCTTGTTGACGTATTCTATCAATTAGACGCTCTATGATTATGAAACTTAAATGATTGTTGCTCGGACCTGAATCCTCTTTTCGTTTTAAATTCGATTTATTTGAAAAACAATTATAAGCAATTGCGTAAATATCATCATGAAGGAGAAGTTTATATAAAAAGCGTTGTTGCCACAAGATATTTTTTTGATTTCTTCGTAGCTTCTTTATTTCAGATAAAACCCAAGCTATGGTTCTCATATGAGTAACTCCTTGGGATGAGAAATGATGCATAGTGCGATCCACGCGAAGATCGGATAGATTTATTTTCATTTATTCAGAGATAAAAAAAAAAGATTCTATAAAATAATTTTTATCTAAAACTCATTTGATTCCTTGTAAAAAAGCATTAATCTTTTCGAAAAAAGGATCTCTTTTTGCAAACTGATCGCTTAACTGACTTATAAATCACTTTATTTAGTCGGCACGCTGGTTATTCTTTTACACATTTGTATTTATTTATCCGAGTATTCAAGATTCATTTCTGATAAGAATACCCTTCTTGTAGGAACAACCCCTCTCTTATATTGGTTACTAATTTACTCCTAACTTTCAATTAGTAAAGAGAATATTAAATGGGATCTTTGAATAAACGGGAGCTCATTCTTCTGGTTCCATCTATGATTTAAGCCATCTAGCTTTATCCATTAACTTTTCCGCTTGAGTAGTAGATCTGTTTTAACAAAGCAATCCGAATCTTTTCCTTCCATTACGATACTAAGAAAGAGATTTTGATCAAATTAAGCTTGATAAAAATTATATAATGAAACGACTTTTTTCCGCTAAGTCGATCAATCGTAGTCTTATAAAACTTTTGGGAGCCGATTACTCTACCGTTGGATTAACAACCCCGAGAATGAAATAATAGAGTATACTGGAAGAATGGATGAAAAGGAATAAATGAACCTTGAGAATATGAATCAGAGTAAGTCAAGTTGAGAGAGAATGAATAAAAAAATTATTGATGCAGGCTTTCTTTTTCTTTTTTTATTAATGTTTTTCTTTTTTTTAATATTAATTGCTTCAGGATTTCCGATTTTTTCTTCTTATTCCGTGGAAAGGAAAAAAAATCTATAATGATAGGGAACAGAAGAATGGTTAACGAGAAGGAAGCTAGTCGACTGGGAGTTCAACAGGGACCACCTCCCGGAGCGGAGATGGATAAAGTATTTTTTGTTTTTTCTCCCCCATTTAATGGGAAGAAACGGCTTGACGGAACGATAAGCTCCCCCCTCCTCCCTCATATCTTCTATCTGGCCTCTCATTATTCCATTTAGCTATTTCTCGATATCATTAACTTGATTTTAGATCTATTTCGGTAAAACGAAAAATAGGTTGTATTAAACATAAACGCAATCTTTACCTAACCCATTGTAACGAAGGCTATTCTACTAAATGAACATATAATAGGATTTGGAAAAATGGATCAAGCATTGAACTCATAACCATCTCAATTAGCTTTGATTTGTTCAAATATCCTTGCTTTAAGGCGGGTATCCCTATCCAACAATCTCTGCAGGTTGAGCTTTCCTCTATACGAAGTTTTTTCCCCGTACGGCTCAATCAATAATGGCTTCACTTCAGTGAAATTAAAATGAAGGTTATCCTATACATACGGTATGTTTTTTCCACGTTTGGAATTAGTGTGTTCTCTCTATTGAGTCATCTTTAACTTCATCTAAATCTCGTCGTTTAAAAAATCAAATAGGATTTTATCGTTCTTAGACTGATCTTCATAATCAGCCCCACTTTTTTCGATTGAGGGAGGGGAAATGAAAGTAATTTCGATTTCTTTCATTCACCGTAATCAATTATAACAATTATTAATTATTACATTGTTTGATCAACTTATTGAAAATTAAAAAATTTAAATTATTTGTTTGATAAGTAAGAATCTATTTACTAATTTAGTAAATTTAATTTTTAAAAAGTTGGACAAAGTTTCAATAGCTTTTTTTTTCTACGTTAACTTTAGATTATATCTCCTAACTCGTAGGTTATAAAGAAGATTCTACGTTGTTACGCGAACCTCACTAAAAAAAAAAAAAAAGATTGTGTTTGGAAACGTATGTTGGGATAGGAGTTCTTTAATTCGGATAGGGAATGGCAGATGTTCCACGAAACCGATCATAATATTCAAGTTGCACGTCGTTTTCTAACATATCATTCTAAACGAAGTTTTACCATAATCTTTCTTTGAGATTCAGATATAAGGTGTAAATGAATATGTTGTAGGAATATATGAAATAAATGGCATGAGTTTTTATTCTATTCTATTTTTATGAAATGAAGTTTTTAGTCTTATGTTATACTATAGGTGGATGGAAGGATAGAGAGAAGGTTCCCAATGTAATGTTTTAAGCATTCAATGCTTCCTTAGCTGCATACATTACTTCGACAGTAATTTTTGTAATGCCACTCTGTCTTGCAAACTTCTCAGTCTTTCTTTTAATTTTGCCCCTAACAAATCCAGGAATTTTACTTAATTCCAATTGACTCTCGGAATTCCAAATCAAATCCGTTTCTGCGGATAATGATTTAGTAATAACTTCTTTAGTATCATGACCACCAAAAATATCTAAAAGATGGTCTTCCATGCCCAAAGTATATGAGTTATAAACTAAATCGGCTATTTGATTAGTACCCTCATAACCTAAAAAAGGCCGATATCCCAATGGGAAATTTTGGATATGAACTGGTGGAGAAATAACTCCGCAGGGAATATCAAGACGTTTACCAATATGACGTTCCATCTGAGTACCAAATATGGCGGATGGTTCTACACGAGCGATCATATCCCCTACTTCAATATGGTCATCTGTAATAAGTACTTCATCACAGAGACCCCAAACTTGTTCGTTAAACCATTCCGCATCGTGTTTGCAATAGGTACCCGTACAACAAACACGAATCCCCATCTCTCGAGCAAGTATCTTAGTCATTGAAGCAGCATGAGTTGCATCACCAAAAACAACTGCCTTTTTTCCTACAAAATTTTGACAATCGATGGATCTTGAGAACCAAGCGGCTTGAGAAACAAATCTGGTTTGTTGATCAATATAATGTTCATAATCAACTGTTTTATTGGAAAAAGCAGGAGTCCATTTATTAACATGCCCTTGTATTTGTCGGATAAACTCAGCCGTATCTATAACTCCCATAGGAGTTGTAGATATGTAAGGCATTCCAAATTCTTTTTCCAAATATATTGCTGTCATTAAGCCTATTTCACGATAAGGAACAAAATTAAACCAGGCTTTTGGTAAATTTTGGAGATCTTCTACAAATCCCCCTTCGGGAATTACCTGATTAATTTCAATACCCAGATCCTGTAATAAACGTTTTAATTCGCGACAATCGTGTTGATTGTGGAAGCCCAGCGTAGAAATACCGATAATATTTGCGGAAGGTATATCTGTTATAGATCGATTCAATTTTCCTTGTCTACGAGCCTTACCCAAATAATATCGAACCACTTGTTCCAAAGTTCTATCCGCTGCCTGAAGTTCATTAACTCGATAATGATTCACATCCGCGGGAATTACATCAGAATCAGAAGCAATAGATGCTCTATCCACAAAGTTTTGTAGATCTTCCTGTAAGATACTAGAAGTACAGGTAGGTGTTAATATAATCAAATCAGGACGCTCTTCTTTCTCTTTCTGAATAATATTATCAACAACTTTCTCTTGGGATCCGCGTGTTAATACATGACGATCTACTATGCTAGCAGTTACGGGAGTAAAATCCCTCTCTCTTTCCAGCATGGAACGCATTACATTAAAGTAGTCATCTCCCAGAGGAGCATGCATAATTGCATGCACATTTTCGAAGGAACTGGCTACTCGAAGAGTTCCGATATGAGCAGGGCCGGCATACAACCAATAGGCTAATTTCATGAAGAAGATTCTTTTTCTGTTTTCCCTATTCTACTCCGCAGAGATTCTGCTTGCCATACCTATAATATTGTCGTAAGATGATTCAGAGAATATACTACTACAAATAAATAGTAGAAAATTGAAATGTTCATTTCATTTCCTTCCAAGAGGACTCTTTTTTATTTCATCGGAGAAGCCTGGGACGGAAGGATTCGAACCTCCGAGTACCAGGGCCAAAACCCGGTGCCTTACCACTTGGCCACGCCCCATAGGAGATATATCCGATGCTATTCAATCCCGATATTAAGGTTGTTGTCAATCTATCTATCTATTCGGACTAAATCTCAGTCCAAGATTTATTCGTTTCTATGAAATAAAATAGATTGTTAAGTAGAAATAGATTAATTGCGGAAACAAAAAGAGATGAGATAGAATAAAAGAAGGATTCTTGATAAAATTGAACGGAATAGAAAAAATATTGATTTCTTTTTCTTTCATTTGTTTCACTGGGAGGGAGATCGCGCAAATATGGGACTGGGCTTGGAGGAACCAACCCATGCGTACGTAATGGAATGTACTGAAAAACTTTCATCAAGAATTTATGAGGTTGGTTCCTTTCGTGCCGTACTGAACCCCTGTAATAATCTTTCTTTTTTCGGAGAAAAAATGTTAGTTATGTTTGATACCTATCCAGGAAACACCACTTGTTTAAGTGATACCGTTTTGGCTAAATCACCCGAAGCTTATGCTATTTTCGATCCGATTGTGGATATAATGCCGATCATACCGTTGTTCCTTTTCCCCCTAGCCTTTGTCCGGCAAGCCTCCGTGAGTTTCCGATAATATAAATAAATATATTTATATATTTATTTATTTTCCCCTTTCTTTCGAATAACTTACTTGTCTTATTCACCCCTTCCAATCGAACTACCAAAATTACCTTTAAAAAAAAAAAGAAGGTTTTTGGAGAAGGTCGATTGCGGCGATCCCGGGGCTGCTGGCTCATTTTAACCGGAGGAACCGAGTTGACGGGGGTTCAAATCCCTCTTTCCTCAATTCAATTTAATCGGCTATGATAATCAATATAAAAAATCATTTTTGTTTCATTAAAATAAAATAAAAAAATTTTTTAATTTTATTTTATTCAAATAAAGGTGGTATAGGGATTGATAATTTACTCCATCCTACTCCTAGTAACGCAATGATCCCGGAGATTACGTCATGCTTACTCTCAAGCTGCTCGTTTACACAGTGGTCATTTTTCTTGTTTCTCTCCCCGTTTTTGGATCCCTATCAAATGATCCTGGACGTAATCCCGGACGTAAAGAATAATTACAGAGATTCTATGGATTCATAAGATAAATATTTAGTTAGTAAACGGGGAGAGAGGGATTCGAACCCTCGGTACGAATGATCGTACAACGGATTAGCAATCCGCCGCTTTAGTCCACTCGGCCATCTCCCCGAGCAGGGAAGTATTCTTACTCTAACATGATGCTAGAGCCAAAGTCTATATTCTCCAAAATATATTCTACTGGATATATAGCTATTATAATATAATGGTTACGGGAATGAGTATGGACATTCTCGAAAAAAAAAACGCTTGCATTATTCATTTCATCAAAATTAGTCTATATATTATTCCATCGGCCTGGCCAAAAACTGGCCAGGTTATCCCTTGAACGTAAAAGCAAACGGTTCTTATCGATTATACAATTCATTACCCGGTCTCAAAGCTAAAAAACTTGTTGTTAAAGCACTTACAAGGACTAAGATAATTTGACTGTCCGAGATTGCTGTCATCCCTTCATTTTCTCCCCGAATATTCGTAATATGAACCACGCACGGGTTGGTCCAATTTTTCACCCACATCCATGGTTTAAATTTCGTAAATTCGAATGGATGAATAGGCTTTCTATCATTGTACCAATACAAGCTCTTTATGGCTATAGATTCTCCCAATTCAAATTAGATAGACCATATATATTTATTTACGATAATATATCATTTGAAAAAAGATATTTTTTATTTTTTCTTTATTGATTAAAAAAAAAAGAAGAATTCATCGATTCTATGAAATCAAATTGGAAATAGAGAGGTTAAAAAGGAATGAATTTGGAAGTTATTGCACAGCTTACTGTTCTGGCTCTGATAGTTGTATCGGGTCCATTAGTAATTGCTCTATTAGCAGCTCGCAAAGGCAATTTGTGATCCCAATATGCCATCTCCGGAAGTGAAAATAACGATTCGAGGTATTGGATCTCCGGGGATGGGGTCTGAAGATAAAGTATTACTTTATTCCATCCATCAATAAGGAAAGGCTTTATATTTTTACTTATTATTTTATTGGACAAAAAATAGAAATTTATGCTACTATCAAATCATAGCGGGTATAGTTTAGTGGTAAAAGTGCGATTCGTTCAAACCAAAAGTTATTGGATAGTTGAAGGGTCTTTTATATCAATTGATTGATCAACGTTCCAATTGACAACCCTATTCTTACAAAGGTTCAAATCCTTTCCTATGAATGCCATAGGAAGAGCATCATTCCCATGAAAATAATAATCAATAATTCTACTTTTTTGGATTGAAAAATAGCAAAGCGGAATGATTTTGAAGCTAAATCAATCTTCTGAGATTGATTCGTCAAGAATCCATGGATAGAAATCAAAGATATTCTTTTCATCGCAACTAAATCTTGAATTCTTTTTGTTTGAAAATTCAAGCCGGATAGCTATAAAATGATAATTTTGGTTTACCAGAGCTATCAGCATTTCCGTTTAAAGCTCGGTGGAAAATATTCCCCTAAAGATTGGAGCCAATAGAAACAAGGAACGAAGTAACTAGAAAGAATTTATCATTTAATTTATCATTCTATTTAATCAATTATTGAGATTTTTAAATTTTATTTTTTTTTTTTTTAGAAGGATCATCTAAAAAGTATTTCTTCATTTAGAATGAAAAAACTGACATAGATGTTATGGATGCAACTTCCCCGATACCATTGATTAGATAAAAATCTTATTTATCATCCAATGCTCGGTTTTCAATTTAAGAAAAGAATCTCTTTTCTTACTTTATACTCCACTCCATAAGGGAGCCGAATGAAGAGAGACTTTCATGTTCGGTTCTGAATTAGAGGCATTAATTAATCCAAATTTAATGTCGACTATAACCCTTAGCCTTCCAAGCTAATGATGCGGGTTCGATTCCCGCTACCCGCTCCTCCATCGAAAGAGCTTACTTAATAAATAAAAATTTTTTTATTTAATAAGCAAAATCAATAGGTTTAAAAAATTTCCTATTACTAATAGATCTTTTTTACAGCTATGCTGTGAATTGTTTCATTCACAACAGATTTTCTTTCCCCTTTCTCGCGATGAAGAAGGGGAAAATAAAAGCGTCCATCGTCTAATGGATAGGACAGAAGTCTTCTAAACTTCCGGTATAGGTTCAAATCCTATTGGACGTAATATCTTCTTGGAGAAAACTATTTTTTGCTTAAGAAAAACCTTTCAATATGCTTTTTTCTCTCCGTGTGAACGGGGAGAGCCGGAAAAGAGCTTTTTCCTAGCTCCCCTCGTATCATCACATAATCATCTATTTATTTTTGTTCCTGAAGTAGGAAAAATTCAGTATGTTCCTTAATGGCTTCCTTCAGAAGGATTTCCGCTTGTTCCGTGAACACCTTAGTAGAACGTATGATTTCCGCAAACTGAGGTTTATTAGTTATTAAATACTCACGTAACTGAACAAGAAATCTTTTAACTTGTCCGATTTCCAGTATATCTAAATATCCGTTGACTCCAGCGTAAATAGTAGCTACTTGTTCCTCCACCGCCAAGGGAGCTGCTTGAGATTGTTTGAGCAACTCACGTAATCGTTGACCTCTAGCTAATTGATTTTGAGTAGCTTTATCAAGGTCAGAAGCAAATTGTGCAAAAGCTTCTAGCTCTGCAAATTGAGCCAATTCCAATTTTAATTTTCCAGCTACTTGTTTCATAGCTTTAATTTGAGCTGCGGATCCTACTCTAGATACAGAAATACCCACATCAATTGCGGGTCGAATTCCGGCATTAAACAAATCAGCCGATAAAAATATTTGTCCGTCGGTAATGGAAATCACGTTAGTAGGAATATAAGCCGAAACATCTCCGGCTTGGGTTTCGACTATAGGCAGAGCAGTCATACTTCCCTCACCTAGTTGAGAACTTAATTTAGCTGCTCTTTCCAAAAGACGGGAATGCAAATAGAAAACGTCTCCTGGATAAGCTTCTCGACCGGGTGGTCTTCTTAATAAAAGGGACATCTGTCGATAAGCTTGTGCTTGCTTAGAAAGATCATCGTAAATGATTAGAGTATGTTGTTTACGATACATAAAGTATTCTGCTAAAGCTGCTCCCGCGTAAGGGGCAAGATATTGCAATGTAGCAGGAGAATTTGCAGTTTCTGCTACCACAATAGTATATTCCATTGCTCCCCGTTCCTCAAAGTTATTAACTACCTGAGCCACAGAAGAGGCTTTTTGACCGATAGCTACATAGACACATATTACATTTTGACCTTTCTGATTCAAAATAGTATCTGTAGCTACTGCTGTTTTACCAGTCTGTCTGTCCCCAATAATTAATTCTCGTTGACCGCGTCCAATGGGAATCATAGAGTCAATAGCAATAAGACCTGTTTGCATGGGTTCATACACGGAACGTCTCGAAATAATGCCCGGAGCGGGAGATTCAATTAGTCTAAATTCAGAAGCTGAAATTTGACCTTTGCCATCAATAGGTTGAGCTAAAGCGTTTACGACGCGACCCAAATAAGCGTCACTTACTGGTATCTGAGCGATTTTACCTGTCGCTTTTACAGCACTGCCTTCTTGTATAGCCAATCCGTCACCCATCAATACAACTCCAACGTTGTCTGATTCCAAATTTAAAGCAATTCCCGTTGTACCATCCACAAATTCCACCAATTCCCCTGCCATTACTCCATCGAGACCATAAGTACGGGCAATTCCATCCCCTACTTGGAGTACGGTACCGATATTCATAACCTTTACTTCTTGATTATATTGCTCAATTTGTTTGAGAATAATGCTGCTAATCTCGTCGGGTCGAATGTTTACCATTAGCGTTCGTTAATGATTCCTGAAAAATAGAACCTATAAGAAAAGGCTAATCAGTTATTTTTCTCCATCGATAGGCCAATATGATGATCAATCATGCGTGAGTGCAATTCGTCGCTATTCAAACGAATGTTTAAAGCTTTGAGAGCTCTTTCTAATGCAAGTCGGGAAACTTGTTGGCGAACTTGTTCGATTGCTCCTTGTTCTTCGAAACGAATAGTAGCATTTTTAGAGTCTTCTAATCGTTTTAAATCTTCACCAGCGGAATTTATTAGATCTTGTTTCTCTCTTTCCATTCGAGATAGTCCATTTATGCGAATCTCGTCTGCTTTTGTTTCTGCCTGTTGTAAGCGGTTCTGAGCTTGTTTAAGCTTATCAATAGCCTCTTTATATCGTTCTTCTGCATCGCGAATGATATTCAAGATGGTCTGTTTACGATTATCCAATAAATTACTTAATGAAAGTAGATTATCTATCGATTTTACAGATTAACAATCTCTTCCCGAACCGAACACGAATCTTTCAATTCATCCGGCTCTCTTGCTCAGTCTCCCATGAATAGAATATATAAATCCATTTTCTAACTGAGCCTACCCTTTTCATTCATATCCCATTTTTTTGTAGAACTATAAATTCTTCAAACTTGGAGATTATAGAAGGCTGGCTCTCTTATGATCAAATCGTCAGTAAGGTTGTTTTTTCTGAATAATTCTTAATGTATGTAGGTTGTCGATTTAGTACCGAAAAACCAAAATTGGTCATTCATATTCATAGGAGATTATGACAATTCATCTATTAAAATGAATTTTAGAATCATTTTGATATGAGTGTTATACATCAGATGAATCTCCAACCATGTTTTTCGTCCCTATGAACACAGTGGGGAAAGAATACCCTGTTGTACTTAGACTTCAAGCAATTCAGCTTTGACCATTTTTACAAAATTCCCTTATCAGTTAATAAAAAAATAAAAATGTTCACTGATTTTACGAAATGCTATAGTTCTTCTGAATTCTTGGCTCAGAAGTAATTCGTTGGGGTTATGCACCTTCCCTTTCTCCGAAGTGCAGCTGAGTGGATCCAGCTATTTCATCCAAATATTCAACCCGCACACACTCCCTTTCCGAAGTAAACCAGTAGACCAATTACTACACCTAAATTAATCAAATTTGTTTCTAAAAGGTTGGTATTTAAGCCGAGACTCGCAGCAGGAGGCCAGTAACTCGGGAAAACAACAGGATCAATTATCATATTTTTTATACTCTTCTCCCGTCATAAGTTATCTAAGTTTTACAGAGTTTTTCTATTCGACCCTACTGAACATCATACATAGTTTGAAATAGAATTTATGAGAGATTTCTCAGTCTGATGAAGTTTCACCTATTTATAAAATAGGGTCGTATAAATACCTTGCTCTACTCTCTGCTACAAAAGTCAGGGTTTAAAGGGTAGGAGAGAGATTTTATTACTTACTCTCATTATTATCAGCCCCCCGATTCTCTATAGAGAATCGGCTGAACAGACGAACAAATTAAATAGAGAAGAAGGGGATTAATTATTAGTAACAAGAGGTACGGAGCTTCGTTCCTCGGATCAAACGAAAGGATTTGCAAATAGAAGTGCTAGAGCTACAACTAGTCCATAGATAGTTAAAGCTTCCATGAAAGCTAAGCTTAGCAACAAGGTACCTCGAATTTTACCTTCAGCTTCTGGTTGTCTCGCAATACCTTCTACAGCTTGACCCGCAGCGGTGCCTTGACCAACACCGGGTCCAATAGAAGCGAGACCTACAGCTAATCCAGCAGCAATAACGGAAGCAGCAGAAATCAGGGGGTTCATATGGTAATCGATCTCCTCCAACTAAGGTTGGGGAATGGTTAATGAAAACCTATCCTCTATTGCTAACTACTTTTACTCATTATAAAATCTTTCATAAAAATAGTTAATAACTCAAGATGTTTCTCATTAAAGTAATGGTGTCGCTAAAGATGATAAAGAATATGAAGATAAAAAAGAATATTCTTTTTCATTCTTCTTTACGCCTATCCAATAGATTACGTATTCATTATTTTTTACATATTTCAATATTACTCAGATATTGAGGAGAAGCAGAATGAATTTAACCGAATAGCAATTCTATCTCGATTTCCTAACCTAATCACTTTATATTACATGAATTATGTAAATCGAATTACATCCATAATGTATAATAAGTTTGATTTTTCGCCTATTCTATTCTATTATGTTGTGACCGAGGAACAATTAAATTAAGAGGTGAATATTCTAATCAACTAAGTTCAATTTGAAAATTGTTCAGTTATTTTCATATAACCTTTTATTTTATTAAGAGACTTTACTAATTCAATTTGACTGATATGAAAAAAAAAAAAAGTTTCATGATCGTTCATATTATTCCTATTATACCCAAGAAAATCAATTTATATTAGAATCGAAAAAGATCAATATATAAGAATCAATTTATTTTACGGGAAGATATCAATCTTTTTTCAAGAAACTAGATCTAGCAAAGCGATTGATTTTCCAAAAACTATCTATACCAATAAAAATTTCACTTCAACCTCGAACGTCTATATTCCATACAGATGAATAAGAATCGTGTGTCCATCTATCCAATTGAAAAGCCTATTCAATGGCTAATGATGACCTTCCATGGATTCTCCTATATAAGCTGCGGCTAGAGTTGCAAAAATCAAAGCTTGAATAGCACTTGTGAATAATCCTAGGAACATCATAGGTATGGGAACTACCAGAGGTACTAAAGAAATAAGAACAGCAACCACCAATTCATCAGCTAATATATTGCCAAAAAGTCGAAAGCTAAGTGATAAAGGTTTAGTAAAGTCTTCTAAGATATTGATCGGTAAAAGTATTGCGGTTGGTTGAATATATTTACCAAAATAACTTAAACCTTTTTTGTGAAGACCTGCATAAAAATATGCTACCGATGTAAGCAAAGCCAAAGCAACAGTAGTATTAATATCATTCGTAGGTGCAGCTAACTCTCCATGGGGTAACTCAAAGATTTTCCAAGGGAGAAGAGCGCCTGACCAGTTGGAGACAAAAATAAATAAGAACATGGTTCCAATAAAAGGGACCCAAGGACGATATTCCTCTTCTCCAATTTGAGTTCTAGCCAAGTCCCGAATAAATTCTAGAACATATTCGACGAGATTTTGACCATCCGGCGGAACGGTTTATAGATCTCCAGTAGCTAGAATGGCTAAACTTAATAAAATAGTAATTACAACCCAAGAGGTTATAAGTACTTGTCCATGAACCTGGAAACTACCTATTTGCCAATAAAAGTGTTGACCTACTTCCACACCGGATATTTCGTACAAATTATGGAACGTGGTAATGGAAGATAGAGATGGTGCAATATGCATATTGCTCCTCCTAAAGATTAACTATAAAAAGAAGAAATGATTCTATTTTTTTTTTTTTAATATCTCACTTTTGAATTTTCGACCACTTTATCTATATATAAATATCTTTTTTGAACAAAACAAAATAAAATATATTAAGAAAATGAAAAGATATTTATATAAATATATCATATATTTTCAGGTCCGAAAGCAGTGATTAACTCAAGAATTCCCGGGTTCTTGGAAATCACGACCTTCGCTAATCGCTGACATAAATTTATTCGAGATCCAACCAATTGAAGATCTATAATTATTATTGGCTGGAATTGGGATATCCGTAATAAGATCCGGGTCGCAATCTGTAGTATATCTACTAAGCAAATGGTTGGAATACTTAAAATTATACATTCTTGAATAACAGTAGAATCTTTCCGTTAATCAACAGTTGTTACAACATCGGATAAACCTGTCGCATATTTAATTACGCCTGGATATTTTTCCGCGGTTGAGCTAATTGTATTTTCAGAATGGCTGCTTATTCATCAGATCCTCCTGTCCCCCAAATCTTTTAATCCTTGAGGGCGGACGTGTTTCCGCAGTAGACCAATTAGTTGACATACCACCGAGCTTTTTTTTTCTTTAAATTATGTGAGCTTTTGTAGCAGCTGATTTAATAGCATCAGCTGCTTTATATTTCGTATCAACTATCGAAAATTGTTTTCTTTTACTTGCTGCATTAGCCATTTAATCACAGGCTTCTTATGCGCGCGCTTTAAGTAGAATTTTAATATAAATACCCTTTCCGCGGGGATATGAAGCGCCTGCCTCCCTACCCTAGGATTCTACTTCTGAGCTTGATAGCTGAAATGAACTCCTGCTTTTATAATTTATTTCAAAGAAATATTCCAAGATTTTGGTTCCGTTTCCTCTTCTTTCCCATCTCGAGTAGAATCCCAGGGATTATAATATAATGTAGTCCAGGGACCATACATAATATGGACTAAATTTACCAATAAATCGAATCTCTTAAAAATTTAGGATTATATTCCCATAAATAATAAGATGTGGAAATTTTATAATTTGTTATATAAGAAGTTATTTCTTTGTCCCGTTCGGTTATTAACAACCCAAAGGTTCTCGAATAATAGTATATGGAAATAACACTCGTAAATAATAAAAATTTCTTTAGTTTTATCTAATTCTCTTCCTACTAAAACAAACTTTGCATTAAAGTTATTTATTTCAATCCGCTTCGGATACTGATGTTCTTAACGCTTTATGAATAGTTTTTTTACTGGAATAAATAGGGAATTCTTTTTCTCCATAAAATAAAATGTGTTTAATCTCGTTAATGAATAGTTTATTATTCTTTGTTCCCAAAAAAATCCCCCTTCTTTTCTCTGGAGTTACTTGCCAAATCGCTTCTCTGCACCCAGTACCAGCAGGAACTATTCCACCAGGAATGACATTCTCTTTTAAGCCTTTCAACCGATCGATTTTACCCCGGATAGCAGCTCTAGCTAATATTCTGGTAGTCTCTTGGAAACTCACTTCTGAAAGGAAACTCTTAGTATTAATAGATGCTTTCGTTATTCCCAGTAATATAGGTTTATAAGGAATCTCTTCTTCCAAAGCACGATTCATCCTTTGCGCCCGTGAAACTTCTATTGGTTCTCCGGGTGAAGAAACATTAGCTATTCCATCTTCTAAAGTAACTATTTTTGATGTCATTTGGCGCACAATAATTTCCAAATGCTTATCGGATATTTTCACTCCTTGTGATCGATAACCCTTCTGAATTTGATCAACCGAATCGATTCGACTTTGTTCTAAACTTACTCTAGCGCTGAGAAAGAAACTCCAAGGGTATCCGAAAATCCATGTCACATCGTTATTCCGATCTTCAAAACTGTCTTTGAAATCCATTGATACTGAAGTATTAGGGCGGGATTCTAAAAGTTGCTCGATCTTAGGAAGACCTTGAAGAATAATATTTTCAAATCTTAATCTTTCATATATTAATGTTATTGATGCATCTCCTTCTTTAACAATGTCTCCACAACTATTATGAACAGTCGCTCCTACATTAGCTAAGTATGGCTTAGCTAATCTAATTACTACAAATTGTATATGAATGGCTATTATTTGACAAGATCGAAAAAGTGGTCCATATTCGGGTGTAGATACACCCTCACATATTAATTGTCCAAGACTAACTAATCGGAATGTTTTTTTGTATGGACAGAATAACGATAAACACCAATTTAGTAAATCAAAAATAATATTTTTGCGGAAAATCAAACGATAATTTCTTATATTTTCATCTGAAAAATACCATTTAGGCACTTCGGAAGTATTTTTTAAATTTTCAACAATGGAATATTTATTGGATGGAACTCTACCATGGATTAACCAACAGAGGGAAGATAGAGGATCGGCGATACTATGTAAATTACCTAAAATACCTAACTTCTCCAACAGAGTTACTTGCGTAAGATTTTCTTGTAAATCCTCTTGGATCGATAAAATAGAATCTGTAGTAATTCCTTTTAAATCAAATTGTGTACTTTTATTACTTTCACTTGGGGATATTAAGGAATCCTTCAAAAATTCTGTCGGAGAAGCATTGGCCTCTGAATCAAATTTTATATCGTTTTTTTCTACTGTATCATAATATTTTGAATCAATAAATGAAAGGGTGAGGGAGAGAGAATCATCCCAGGACAAGATAAGAAAAGATGTGTTTTCTTGATCTCTATCGGGTAGAATACGAATAATACCTTTATGTTTACTAAATGATTGGCTTCCCTCATTGGAAAAATGACTGGTGTAATGAACTTTGTTGCCCAAAATATATATGGAATCTGCCGTATTATTATTATCATCATCATTATTATTATCATTGTCATTATTCCCAGTATCTAAAGAATGTTTTATCAAACTAAGTTGAAGAAAATATTGGAATTGGAAAGTTTTATTCGTTCCTATTTCAATGAAAGAAGCATAGGCCTTTTCTACTCTCATAGGAGATCCCTTTTCTCGATCCAAGACTAAACAAGTTTGAACTAATTGGATACCCGTGTCATTGATTCGAACTTCTTTACCATCCTCATAGAGAAGATATTGAACAGCCTTCACTCTTAGAGTTCCTTGTTCCCCCAGTAACTCTCGATGAGAGAATGTTGTTAATTTGTCAGGTATTTCAATTTCATATTCCATTGCGGGTCTGAGTAAAGCAAAAGGTTTATCTGTACGAGGTATGATCCACTGGAGATAAGCCCAATTCCTGGATCTGAATTTACCAAAAATTATTTTCCCCGGTTGTATTAAAGCGTCCCTTTGTTCGGATATTTCCCTTGCTTTTCCTGGATGAATGATACAACCAGGTAATATTCTTATTTCGAATTTATTGTATGTTATCTTTCGTATTCGAACTGATCCGCTCACTCGGCTATGAATATCCAAAGTTATTTTTGCACCTGCCTGAATAATACTATGATCCTCTACTAAGATGGGAGAAAAAGGTTCATGTACAATATGTACTTCTTCCGGGATTGAAAAAAAGTTACCACCTCCGATTATCTCATGTCTTGTCATAAATCTTTTCTTTTTTCTATTCTCAACAATCTCGTTTTTTTTGCCAATCGAATCAATTTTTATGGTACCATGTTTGATAATCCCCCAATCCTTTGTTATGTATCTAGGATCATTTGAAATGGCCAAAATATCATTATTTTGTAAAACACCATTTTTATATATTTTAGGGATAAATTCAAAATCCGGGATTTGTTCATTGTATCTGTTTCTATCTCGTTCCGGTGAGAAAAAAACTTTATCCTTTTTATGTTTTCGTGTTACTTTATAACCATGCAAAATGAAAGTGGAATATATAGAATTCCAATCCCTATTATTGGATATGCTATGATCGAACTCTGAATTATTAAAGGTTTTTTTGTTTCTTCTCGAAAAAAAATTGAATGATTCAGAATTTATCTGATCTTTTTTCGAATGAGAATCAAGAGGTGGTTTATTTTCCTCGGTCAAAGGAAATTGAACATCAATTTGATCTTCATCCCGGTAGAAGAATCGTATGCCACCGATACTATGAAATCTTCCCGATAATACCCGTACATAACTTGTCTTAGTTATGAGATGAATGTTGCTATGTACATGCTCAGGGTTGTGACGCACCTTCGCACCCCAGTGCATCTCCCCGTCCAAGCTGGAATAAATATATTTTTTAATTCTTTCTTTTGAAGTGGATGTTGTAACATGAACCTCCGCAATAACTTGTTTTGATTCTACATGTTGATTGTTCTGAACCAAGATCAAACTTTGCGGTGGAATTGTTGGATTACGTACCTCATACTTATTCCCAATAGTAATGGATAAATCATTGTCACATATCCAAGCAGGATGTCCATGACGTGTACGTGTGGGATAAACCGAATCGGTATTGGATTTAATAATTCCAGTAAAAGGAGTTCGTATATGTTACGCAATACCACCCGTGAATATCCCACCAGTATGAAAAGTTCTTAAGGTTAATTGAGTCCCTGGTTCCCCAATAGACTGACCCGCAATAATACCTACTGCTTCTCCTAATTCTACCAGATTACCATGAGTAAGACTCCAACCATAGCATAGTTTACAGATCCAAAGCATGTTTTTACAAGTCAAAGGGGATCGTATAGATATTGGTTGTGTTTGAAACATTAATTGATTGGCAAGCTCAGCCCCAATATCTTGATCACGCGTAGCAATGCATCTTGCATCTACGTATACATTATCTGCTAATACACGACCAATCAGTCTTGATTCAGCGATCATTCGTATATTCCTTTGTTCATCCCGAATGGGACTTATGAGGATACCTTCAATAGTGCCGCAATCTATTCTACGTACAACAATGTGTTGAACTACTTCAACAAGTCTACGTGTAAGGTATCCGGCATCTGCCGTTCGTATGGCAATATCGACAACTCCTTTACGAGCGCCATAACAAGGAATTATGTATTCTGTTAGAGATAGTCCTTCGCGAAAATTACTTTGAATGGGTAAATCAATAATTTGTCCTTTAGGATCCGACATTAATCCTCTCATACCTAATAATTGGTGAATTTGGGATATATTTCCTCGGGCTCCCGAGAAGGACATCATATGTACTGGATTTGAAGGATCAGTTATCTTAAAATTAGGAGTCATTTCCTGTTTTATATATTCACTCGTAGTATACCATGTATCAATCAATTGACGTAATCTTTCTACCGCGTGCACATTTCCATAACGATAATGTTCCTCTTCGTAAGAACCTTGTCGCTCCGCATCCCGTATAAACCATCCTTTGGAAGGTGTTGTTGAAAGATCGTCAATGCCTAATGAGACGGCTTTGTAAGTAGCCTATTAAAAACCCAAAGTCTTAGGTTGATCTGGGATATGCGCCGTATACACCATTCCGAAATGATTTATTAACCTGCTAATAAATTGTTTTATGGCAGTTCTATCCATCACTTTATTATAGAGGAGCAATTTATCTGATTCTGCCATATCCCCCACTCCCATAAATAGGATTCACCGCCAATGAATTCCAGCCTTTTACCGAAAGGTTTCCTCAATCTTAATGTTTGTACAAACAAATCTCGTTTTAACAGATAATTATATCGTCACAGCTGGCGGTGCTCCATTCCGAATTGAAAAATCTTTGGAGATGCCTTGTAGAGCTGACTCTATTTCTTGATTCGGAATAATACGACCAGCGGTTGTACAAATGTATATACTAAGTGTGCTCTCTTCTCCATCCCCCCTAACCTGGAAATGCTCGTAGATCTGATGGGAAGTACCCAAAGGCTCATACTGAGCCTCAATAGGCTCTTCCTGATTCACGGAATTCATTATACGTAGATCATCATCTACTGGCCATCGGAGCCACAAAGGACTGTATAAGTTCATTTCTCTCCGCGATTCCGCTCTGAGTACATCATTGTAACTATAAAAATAAGGTATTCTTTGACTTTGAGAGAGTCCATTCCTATATGGAAATGGATTATATCTATTTCCGTAAATACCTTGATTACTTTCAATTGTTAATGTATAAAGTCCAAGAAGCATATCTTGGTTCGGTACAGAAACGGGATCTCCTGTAGCTGGAGACAGGAGATTCGCGTGAGAAAGCATAAGTAGACGAGCTTCTGCTTGGGCTTCCAAGGATAAAGGTACATGGACAGCCATTTGATCTCCATCAAAGTCTGCATTGAACCCTGCGCAAACTAATGGATTTAAACGAATAGCACGTCCGTCTGCTAAAATGGGTTCGAATGCTTGTATGCCTAGTCTGTGTAACGTAGGTGCTCGGTTCAACAATACGGGATGTCCCTGCATAACCTCTTGAAGTATTTTCCAAATAAGAGGCATTTTATTCTGAATCAGGAGTTTAGCGGCTTTAATGTTGGGAACAAGATTTCGTCCAATTAAATTGCGAATTACGAAGGGTTGAAAAAGCTCTATGGCTATCTCTCGGGGTAATCCGCATTGGTGTAATGAAAGAGAGGGACCTACCACGATAACAGAACGACCTGAATAATCAACTCGTTTTCCAAGTAAATTCTCCCGAAATCTTCCTTCCTTGCCTTGAATTACATCTGAAAAGGATTTCAAAGGCCTATCATTAGTATCCGTCATGGGTTCTCCGCCGATGCTATTATCAATAAGCGCATCTACAGCTTTCTGAACCAATTTCTTTTGACAAACAAGCACTCCTTCCGGTGCAAATATTCTTATTTCTGAAAGACAACTGAGAGAATTATTTCGAAAAATGATTCTTCGATAAAGTTCATTTATATCCGAACTAATTATTTTACCTTCGCCTAATTGAACCATAGGTCTTAATTCAGGGGGAAGAACCGGTAATAGTGACAAAACCATCCACTCCGGATTTGTTTTTGTTCGAATAAAATATTTGATTAATTTCATATGTCTAACCGAAAAATCTTTTCTTCTTTGAATTTTCCGGTTTTCCCATTTATCTTCTGTGGGTTCACCGTTCACCAAAAATTCTTCCCATTTTTCATATGCACGATCCAAAACAACTTTCAGTTTTAGACTAGCTAATAGTTTTTTGGTAACATCTCCTCCAGTAGCTATTTCTCTACCCATAAATTCGTTGAAGTCTGGACAATGGAAAAAGCAAGGAATACTTTCGTTCCAAATTTCATAATCATTATCATCATATTGAAATAAACCTCGTTTTAATCCAAATAAAGTAGGTTTGTTAGTTATAGGCTTGGCAAAAAAAAGATTGGGATAGGTTATTATCTAGTCCCCCCCCGCAGAATCGGACGCGAGAGTTTCCCCTCATCCGGCTCAAGTAGCTATTATTAAAATACTAGAATCTTTCATTCTTATTTCGTATCGAATAATTTTGAGATTCTGTTGCTTAGCGAGGAAAAACAGCTACTCGTTACTCAATTTATACCTAAAGTAAACTAATTTATGTTCTTTCCATTACAGAAGAATTAATTTATATTCTTTATTCTTGAGTAGTCTTATTCCCTTCGAATGATATACCTTCTTACAGAGATACCTTCCAATGAAATTGAAATTCATAAGGATTTCCTTCGTTCATATTCCGATTCCTTTGATCCTTTGGGTTCTCGCTCTACTCCGATGGTCATAATGCTATTTGAAGCACATATGCGGTGGATAGACTTCTATAGCCATACCTATAAAAGCTTACTTATTACATAAGCTCATTCGAAATATTCTAATATCGAAGGATTTCCGGATTCTCTTTAAGAAAGAGAATGGGGTTTTTTCTTACGAAGTCTGATTAATAAATAAAAATATACATAATGTGATATGTACACATATTGTAGTATGAACCCTAGATAAATCCTCCTTTTTATCATTACTTATAAATTCATCTCGAGCTTCGTGCCACTCCTCAAAGGACATGACATGTCAGAGCTAAAGGCATCCCTTTGAAATTGGAATTAGATGGGATGACGGTTTCTATTCCAATCCGTATAATCAAAAACTATGGTCGAGTCACACATCGCAGTATGCTAGGCTTTCCAATTCCCTAAGAGGCTTGGATAGGATATTCGCAATATGACTAGGAAGCTTTTTTAAATACCATACGTGAGTTACCGCACATGCTGATTCGATGTATCCCATTCGATATCTTCGAACTCGAGATTCAGTAAATTCAACTCCGCATTCCTTACAGAAACTTGAGTCTTCTTCATTTTCTTCACTCCATTTATACTTTCCACAGGCGCAAACTCCACTTTAAATAGGCCCAAATATTCTCTCACAGAATATCCCATCTTTTTCTGGTCTATCGCTGCCATAATAGAAAGTGCTGGGTTGAGTTACCCGTCCAACTATCTCTCCGGTAGGTAAGATTCTTTCAGTCCAGGCACGAATTTGTTCGGGAGAAGCTAATCCAATTCGAAGATATTGATGATTTTGGTAAATCATAAGATTAAAGTTTCGATTGATTTGCACTAAACTTCTTTATAATCTATTATTAAATCTTTTTCTATAATAACTGGATCCGAATCTAGGGCTAAACATCGTGGTTCTCGAACGAGCAATCGAAAGGATTCTGGAGTAATTACTTCAGGTTCATATATTGATTCTCCAGTTACTATAGTACTAACTACTTTCTGACGGGTTTCAGCATGATCAGATTTAATAGTAAGCATTTCTTGTAGAATATGGGAAACACCGAAACCTTCTAGAGCCCAAACTTCCATCTCTCCCACCCGTTGCCCCCCCCGTTTGGATCTCCCCCTAAGTGGTTGTTGTGTAACACGTGAATAAGGTCCACTAGATCGTGCATGGATTTTATCATCAACTTGATGAATCAATTTTAGCATATAAGCTTTTCCTATCGTAACAGGTTGTTCAAAAATTTCTCCCGTTCTTCCATCGATCAATCGGCTTTTTCCTGGATTATCGAGTTCGAATGACCATGGATTAGCTGTTTGCCTACTAGCCTCATGAAGTTCAGAAAATACTAGCTTTCTTGGAGCTTCCCGTTCGTATCTTTCATCAAAAGGCATTACTCTATAATGTCTCCTCAAAAAGTCTCCTGCTATACCAAGTACACATTCAAAGATTTGTCCCACATTCATCCGTGAAGGCACCCCTAAGGGGCTCAATATCATATCAATTGGTGTTCCATTTTGCAAATAAGGCATATCTTGTCTAGGTAAAATCTTTGAAATAATACCCTTATTACCATGTCTTCCAGCAACTTTATCACCTACTCGTATTTTGCGTTTCTGCAGGACATATACACGAACAACCTTTGTATACCTAGAAGTATCCTCCGGATAAATCCATCTCACATCAATAACTTGACCTCTTCCGCCTGGGGGTACTTTAAGACAAGTTTCTCTCGTAGTAGTTATATCAATACCAAATATGGCTTGTAATAAGTTACCTTCCGGAGCCTTCAGCGATTCTTCCGAATCTCGAGGTGTTAATTTACCTACTAAAACATCTCCCGTTTCTACCCAAGATCCCGGTAATACAAGGCCACTCTTATCTAAATGACGAAGAAAATAATCATCTAAATGGGGTATTTTTCTGGTAATTTCCTCAGCAGTTCCTTCAGGTGTTACACGAGCCCCAATTTCATATTTTCCAATATGAATAGACGTAAAAATATCTTCATGTATTAGACGTTCACTGATAAGTACTGAGTCCTCAAAATTGTACCCTTCCCATGGCATATATGCTATTAATATATTTTTCCCTGGAGCTAGTTCTCCCCCTACCGTAGCTCCTCCATCCGCCAAAAAATGCCCTCTTTCTAGATATTCACCTTGGTTAACCCGAGGTTTTTGATGCATACGAGTATCGTTATTAGAACGTTGATATATAACTAATTTGGTATCTATTGTATTTCCATCGTCAACTAACAAAGTTATTTTTTCACCATCAATATAATCAATTTTTCCCCCCTGTGCGGCTACAACCACAGTCCCCGAATCTGGGGCTACTTGACCTTCCAATCCTGTTCCTACGATACATTTTTCAGGTTTTGAAAGTGGAACTGCTTGACGTTGCATATTAGAACCCATCGAAGCACGATTTGCATCATTGTTTTCAAGAGGAGGAATAGGAGGAGCTCCAACGGAAAAATGTTGTAGAGGCGAAATACTTCGAAGATGTATTTGATTCCATGCAATAGTCACAATTTCTTGTCGATATCGAGCTGCAGTAACTTGTTCCCCTTTATCCTCCTGAGATACTGATAAACAAGTTCCTGTAGTTATTCGATAGTATTCATCTTCTTCTGCTGATACATGAGTTGCAGTATCCCCCTCCTCGGATAATATCTCGGAGATCTTATAGAAGGGACTTCCGAAGAATCCCCAAGAATCAACGCTTGCATGAAGAGCCAATGATGAAATGGGTCCAGCATTCATTCCTTCGGACGTTTCGATGGGACAAACACGCCCATAATGACTAGGATGAATATCTCGTACTTGAAAACTAGCGGTTCGCCTTATTGATCCTCCAGGGCCCAAATAACTTAATCTCCGCCTATGAACTATTTGTGTTAATGGATTAGTTTGGTCTAGAAATTGAGATAAGGGGTGTGAACCAAAAAATTCTTTGAAAGTTGTTAATAATAAACTTGAAGTTACTGGACTTCCAAAAGTTGGTACACTTTTATGCTGGGTTGCCCTATTCATTCTTCCCCGCACCGAATCTTCCGAGCGTTCTGATGCCAATCTTGATTGATCTTTTGATGAATCTGCTACGGAACAAATATGTTTATTCTTTAAGTGATCCATATCATCGAGGGTTCCTACTCCAATCCGAACTTTGATCAAATAATCTATAACAGCTAACATATCTTTTGGTAATGAAAAAATCTCATTTTTAGGTACATCAAGGTTAAGTTTCTTGTTCGAATTTATTCGACCAATCTTCCCTGGTTCAAATTTTGGTTGAGAGAATCTTTCTTGTGATTCTTCAGATATATCGGGAAATTTCAAATATTCATCTGTACCATATAATAGTTTGTAAAGTTCCAATATGGCATATTCTCTCGATTGAATATGTTTTGCCTTTGTTTTCCGAAAAGCGTCACTCGAGACATCGGGATAACAAACATTTTCTAAAATTTCTCTTGTATCCAAACCCATAGCTAATAATAAAAGTCAAATGGATATTCTCTGTTTCCTATTTATACGAACCCATATTCTGTTCTTCATATCAGGTTCTGATTTGAATCTTCCTCCACGATTTGAGATTATTGTGCCGGTATATATAGGGTTCCCATTTGGATCCCGTTCCAGATTAAGGTAAATACCAGGACTTCGTAAAATTTGATTGATTACAACTCTAGCAGTTCCATTCACTACAAAAGTACCTTGGGAGCTCATTAAAGGAATATTCCCAAAGTATACAGTTTGTCTTTTTATTCTCCCCCTTCCCTTTTGAGTTGATTGGGCTGGTACATATGACTTGGGTGAATACGTAATGGACCCACATACAGCATCTTTTTCTCCGATCAACGGTTCTATTAAGTAATATTGTTCACCAAATAATCGAAATTCAATCTCTTCATCTGTATCTTCGATACAGGGAAAATTATTTGATTCTTCCATTAATCCCTGATCAACAAAACGATAAAATGCTTCCAATTGTATTTTTCCAAAATTAGGCAGTACAAAAATTTCCCCATTCTTTTCTAATACCATGTTGAATCTTCTCTTTCTTCTCTTTCCTCTTTTCCCTATTTCCCTCTTTTCCTTTTTCTGTCAAGATGGAAATACAAAAACTCCATATTGATAAAGAAAATTGTACCAATATTGTGGTAAGTAGCAAATCGATAGATTTTATTCTAATTTAAAACTAATTATGTTATGCGAGAGTTAAAAAAAAAAAATACAGATTCTTAACTTGAATTAACTTAATAAGTAAAGGAAGGAATACCGTTCATTCCGTTTGAGAGGGGAGAGAAACAAACACTTGATTGAACCATTAATCATTCTTATAATACATTAACTTATATTTATTATATTTATTACAATCCTAGGTCGAAGATCAAAAAGGTTCAATTATGATACAGTGGAGGCGACATGGCCAAGTGGTAAGGCAGAGGACTGCAAATCCTTTATCCCCAGTTCGAATCTGGGTGTCGCCTGAAAATAAAATACAAAGAAGTAGTTTGGGTTGGCTATCATGTTACTTCTAAATATGAATTGTGTTGCTCCATATTATAGTCTGTCACATTATTCATATTCGGATTTATCATGAATAGACAACCCTATGTTAAGTATAAGTCAATTCTGGAATAAAAGCAAGTTATTATATGTTTATTGCCTTAATAATCTCAAATTCCTTTAATATTGCTTATAGAATCCAAAATATAGATTATATTAAAATTCATTTTATTCAATACTTGGCGGTATTAATAGCTCTTCATATTATCAGTATAGAATAAACCATCATATAATATTATTTCTATATTTCTACATGGAAATAATATAGATTTTTCTTCTATTCGAGGATTAAAAAGATAAGGAGAATCTTTACGGATATAGTTAATATTGCTTGGGCTGCTTTGATGGTAGTTTTCACATTTTCTCTCCCACCTGTAGTATGGGGAAGAAGCGGACCGTAATTCCCAATTATAAATAATAAATTTATTTATTAAATCATTATTAAATGAAAAATAAATAATGATTTAATAAATAAATTTATGGGTATGGAAAGATATTTTCATAATTTGATCTATTTTCTATTTTTTTTCCCTGCAAGAAATATATGAGGTATAATCAATTCCCTCCCATTTTCCATAATATAAATACTTTTTTTTTCTTCCCATTCCGAATTCAAAGTTTTGATAAATCAATTTTTTTTTCAACCAAGTTAATAGGTTGAGAAAAAAATATTTATATTTCTCATAATATAAATTGGTTATATTATTTTTAATACTACGTAAATGTAGACTTTCCGTAATATAAGAAATAGCAGTTCCGCTTAGAAGCATTTGGGATAATAGAAGAATGGGATCTAAACGCCAACCCTGGAAAATAAAAATTCCTCCACATAATAATCCGATGGAAGAGAAAAGGAAATCGTAATATTGGGATAGGTTGATTCCTCGTTCGCCCCCCCTGAAAACCATATATGATATTTTAATCTCTTTATGGCTTAAGTAAAAGATTCTGAAAATAACATATCGTTTTTACCCCAAATTCAAGTGAGTTTTCATATAACTTCTTGGATTGTCTCTAACCTGTTCAATGAATTTATATTCCAAAAATTTTTATTATTCTCAAGAGATTCGGTTTATTTTATATGTACTTATCACATTCTTCTATAAGAAGGATTATCATTGGGCTCATGGTATACTCCGTTGGTTTCACCATTCCCTTCTCCGGAGGAAAGAGAACTAAGAATTGACATGAAAATGATGTTTTTCATTTTCTATTTATCAATCGATCCAAATAAAATTTTAGTAAATTTTGTTTTCGAAGTAATTTATAATATTAAACTATGTTAGCCATAGATTATCTATTTCATTCTATAGAGAATAAATCTTTTATTCTCCCCTTCTCAAGTTTCATATTAAATATTATTAGTTAATATGTTGAATCTCCTGAGCGAAATATCTTTAAGTACATTCAAAATCACACCTCTAGATACATTAGATTCCCTTTCTCTAAGGACGTACAAAAGTATGCCTACCGACACTAGTCCTACTCCCACCGTAGTACTAGGACCATACTCCATATGAATCATATAAGAAATAACACGTAAGTTAGAAAGGACTATATTCGTTGGGGGAATATATTCTATTAAAATCCCCCGATATAGTTTTTTTTTTTTAATTCAATGAATATTTGCAATGATGTATGTAATTATTCAGAAAAAACTTGTATTTCTTCTATCATTCTCTCATAAGTAAATATTAAATTGAGAATGAATTTAATTGCTTTGACTGGCTGTTTTTACATAAGGGATAGGTGGGAAGGCAGTGGGAATGAGAATGAACAGTGCAGTAGCAATAAATGCGAGGATATTTACTTCCATAATCTCATTATTTATCTTATTATTTAATAATATTTTGAAGGGACTCAAAAATCTCATCCGATAAAGATTATAAATTTTTTATTCTTCAGAGATTCATAATGAATATAATCGATTCAATTTCTTTGGGAGATACAATCAATCTCCTTAAATTCAACGAAACCCCATATAAGTCTGATCCATTATCTAATATTAAATGAATAGTATAACACAAGACAGCTTTCTGATCTACAACAAAAGATTCTTCATCTGAAAAAGCTCATTTTCTGTTTACTATACTTTTACTCCCTATCTGTCACATTCATTATCTACATATCATCTATGTTTATAGTATACTGCGTATAATATCGTATAACATATATGAATTTGATGATTCGAGATAAATGAAATACTTCATTCCCTACTCAATCTATTATCATAAATCTTGATATTGAGATAATACCGAACCAACTTCATTATTTCACGGTTCATTTGATAGAGTCTCATTCGATAGTATGCCTTGAAGAGGACTCGAACCTCCATGCTTTATAGCACAAGATTTTGAATCTCGCGTGTCTACCATTTCACCATCAAGGCTCTCAATAAATATTATACTTGATCCAAATTTAAAAACATAGACTAAGTTAAGTATTTTATTATTATTTTATTAATCATCGAAATTTGTGTTAGAATGATTAATTGATAGAATTCTATTTAATTTTATTGATTTTCATTATCCATACATAAAATCTAACGCAGTATAATTAGTATATATATATATATATATATACTAATAGAAAAATTGATTGTTGAAACTGAGTTACCGACCAACAGGGGAGAAATAACATAGACTCATAAAACTAATTCACATTTACAATCCGAATTATAAGATAAGTTTATTTATTTCTCGATCTCCATTTTCTATCAGGATAAAGATTAATCTCCAAAGTTGATAAAGAAATTTTTTAGGAAAAAAAAGTATTCAGTTATTAATTGAATGACTTAAAGAAATATTATCCTGGGCAATAGTAATAATGGGATTCATTATTACTCCCAATATGGTAGATGCTACTGCACAAAACACCATACCGAGTTCAATAAAACTTTTTGATATTAAGGAAGATGTGGAAATTTTATAATTTGTTATATAAGAAGTTATTTCTTTGTCCCGTTCGGTTATTAACAACCCAATGGTTCTCGAATAATAGTATATGGAAATAACACTCGTAAAAGGTCCTATCGAAACTAATAAATATAAACCTGCTTGCCATCCACACCAGAATGAATAAAGTTTTCCGAAAAAACCTGATAGCGGGGGAAAACCTCCCAGAGGTAATGAACATGGAGTGAAAGAAAGAGCTAGCAAAGGATCTTTTATATATAATCCGGCATAATCTCGAATGTTATCTGTTCCCGTACGTGAACCAAATAATATGATGCAAGCAAAAGTTCCTAAACTCATAAAGATATAAAATAGTGTGTAAGTTAACATGCTTGCATATCCGTTTGAGTTTCCAGCAATTATTCCAATCGTAATATATCCAATTTGACTTATTGGAGAATATGCAAACATGCGTTTCATGCTCGTTTGAGTGATCGCAATCAAATTACCTAATATCATACTAAGAATAGCTAATATCTCTAAAAGGAAATGCCATTCGTCCGATGAGAAGGAAAAAATAATATTGAAGATTCGAATAGCTAAAGCTAGAGCGGCTACTTTCGAAGCAGCAGAAAGAAGAGCAACAACTGGGGTTGGGGAGTCAGAGTCGGAAAGAATATCATTATTCGCTCTTTCCTCTCATTCAGAACCGTGCATGAGACTCTCATCTCACACGGCTCCTAAGTAATAAAAAAGTAATTATTTTTTTACTTATTACCCTCCTCGCGTATGCATAAAAGATGTAATAATTTCTGAATTTGTACAAAGAATTACTAATCTTTAACTTTTCGAGGAATCCTTCATCGATGGTTGTTTTCATACCGAGGTGCTGACCTGTTCAATCTCTCTTATATTTTTTGAGAGTCTATCTAAAATAAAAAGGTAGATTCGATAGAAAACCATCTGTTTTATTCGTTATCAATAGCCATGGATTGTTGTTATTCTAGGGTGATCCATCGGTCGGCGGATGCTTCTCTGTCCTAATACACTCGTAGTCTTTGGAGGATTAAAACTAACTATGTAGCATCTACACAATGGAAATTATTGAATCTCTTTAATGCGCCACTATCCTGATTCTTTGTAGAAACTACCCATAATAACTAAACTAACTTAACTTGCAAAAAATATTTATTCAAAAATATTAAATGCTTCTCACTTTGCTTTACCTTAATTGTTCATTATTCGAACGAAAGTGTTATAAGAACCTTGGTAAAAGTTGTGTTTTAATCCGAGTGAGGATAAAAGTTTCTTTATTCCGCATGTCTGTAGATCTCTTTCCATATTCAATATGGGGGAAAAAAGAAGTATCTATTTGTTATACAAATGAAAGAATGATTGAACGAATCGCACTCCCTCATATACGTCAGGGGTCCATTGATGAAAGGGAACCAGAGAGAGTTTGAATCCAATTCCTACCATTATGCATATGAGCGCAACCAAAGTTCCTGGAGAGTTATACATTTGTGCATCTATAAGTCCATTTATTATTCTCTGAAGTTGAATTTCTCCCCCAGATAAACCATATAACCACGAAAACCCATAAGCCGAGATAGAAGAACTTGTTCCACCCATAAGTAAGTATTTCATAGTTGCTTCATTAGATCTTGCATCTCTCTTGGTATATCCGGATAATGAATAGAAACATAAACTTGAGCATTCTGGAGCCACAAATATAGTTACTAAATCGTTAGCACCACACAAAAACATTCCTCCCAAAGTAGCCGTTAATATGAGCAATAAAAATTCCATTATGGCCATTTTTGTACATTGAATATACTCCACAGATAGGGGAATACGTAATGCTGAACATAATAGAATTAGAGATTGAAAAATCTCGTTAAAGGTGTCTGTTCGGAAATTACCCGAAAAGCTAATCATAGATTCTTCTTTCCATTGGGGAAACAAGACTGTTATGCTTATCATCAAACTTGCAAAGGAGACGAAATATAACCAAGGTGTATCTTTTTCGGAAATTAAATCTATTATTAAAAGAATGATTAAACTAAAAATTAAGATACATTCCGGTGAAATAGTACTTCCGTATGAGAGACGCAAATCAAACTCTAATTTCATAATATCTTTGAGATATAATTCAAATGAAATATCAATCGATTTCGTATATGATACGCCGAATAAAGTAAATTGTTTCGCTCAAAAACTTAGTTCATCAATATTTTCGAATCGTTTTCAATTCTCATGAAAAATAGGTCAGAAAATAGAAAATAATAGTTAAAAATTTTTTTTTATTCAAATACCAAATACAATGTTAATGTAAAATTAACATTATGATATTTCTATTTTTTATGTAAGCCTTTCGGCTCACGTTCCTTCCAATTTGATATCATATATTCCTTAGTTCAATTGTTATTAATCTTTTTATTTATATGAACGGAAATTTGCAAAAGCTCTATTGGCCTCTGCCATTCTATGAGTCTCTTCCTTTTTACGTACAGCATTGCCATTATCTCTGGCAGCATCCATTGATTCAGAACTTGGTTTAAAAGCCATACTTCGACCTGGACGTTTTCGAGATGCCCCCGATAACCAACGAATAGCAAGTACTTTTCCCCGTGTAGATCCTATTTCAGTGGGAACTTGATAAGTGGACCCACCCACACGTCTCGCCTTTACTGCTACATTGGGAGTTACTTTGCGTATTGCTTGACGCAAAACGGATAGTGGATTGTTTTTCGTCCTTCGCTCAATATTAACCATGGCATTATAAAGAATTCCATAAGCCAATGATTTTCTCCCGTGCTTAAGAATATGGTTAACTAACATGTTGACTAATCTATTACGATAAACCGGATCAGCTTTCGCATCTCTTTCTCTCGCATTACTTCGACGTGACATAAGTACGAGAAATAATTTATTATTAGTAATTTATCTCATTAAAGTTAGGGATTAATGATTCATTTCGGCCTTCTCACTCCATATTGTAGGGTGGATCATTCATTCGAGTCGCGAAGGATCTCCCTCCAAACCGTACATACGATTTTCATCGAATACGGCTTTCCACTTCACTATATACAATAGATTTTAAATCATACATTACGTATATTAATAGAATATCTATTTGTACGGAATGATATTTACTCGCTTTCGATCGAGTATCCGTTTCCCCATTTTCCGTTACAGTTGGAAATCTTGTATTTCATGTATCTATACAATAAAATCTTCAGGTTTAAAAATAGTGTTGAAGAATCAGTGCTTGGAATTATTGCTATCTGACCTTAACTTGTTCTAATAAAGTAAAGTTTCTTTAACCCCCCGTTAACGCAGGGAAACTCCCCAGGTAATGTGTCATAATAATTAAACCCTAGATCTAGATATATAATTTAAATCAATTTCATGGTTTTATTTATTGTAGCCTGCTCTGGTCCCCTTACGAAACTTCCGTTATTGGGTTAGCTACATAATCTACATGTTCCTAGCAATTAACATGGCATCGTCATGGAATGATGCAAGTCTTAGATAATAATACAACGCACTAGAACGCCCTTGTTGACGATCCTTTACTCCCACAGCATCTAGGGTTCCTCGAACAATATGATATCTTACACCGGGTAAATCTTTAACCCTTCCTCCTCTCACTAATACTACTGAATGTTCTTGCAAATTATGGCCGATACCTGGTATATAAGCGGTGATCTCAAATCCAGAGGTTGATCGTACTCTAGCGACTTTCCGTAAAGCGGAGTTTGGTTTCTTTGGGGTCGTAGTGGAAGAGTCGACGGATAAGTTACCTTTACCGTCACTCCATAAAACCGTACGTGAGATTTTCACCTCATACGGCTCCTCGTTCGATCTCCTGACCACGAAAGTTTTGATTTTCCATTAATTCTTCAAATATTTATTCATTACAGCACGATCTCTCTTTCAGATTTTGTTTGAATTCGATATTAAATTATTACTTTTTATTATTTTAGAGAGTAATAGAATTACATATTAACTTATCATTCCACATTGAATATTTTGTTAGATTAGATGTAGCTCCAGATATTATTTCTCCCAATAGCGAATTCCATGAGATTGACGGGTTAGTGTGAGCTTATCCATGCGGTTATGCACTACCCAAATAGGAATCAATTTTCATGAAGGATTTGGTTCGGCTTTCGTGCTCCGGTTCGGTCGGCATGCGCTGCCCGGTTTCGATGACCCAAGTTGAAGGGGGATATCTATAT